ATTAAAACATGATAAATACATTTTTAATTAGGAGATTTTCAATATGACTATCGCAATCGGTAAGTCAGAAGAAAAACGTGGATTATTCGACGTAATGGATGACTGGTTACGCCGTGATCGCTTCGTTTATGTTGGTTGGTCAGGTTTATTACTATTACCTTGTGCATATTTTGCATTAGGAGGTTGGTTAACAGGTATTACATTTGTTACATCATGGTATAGTCATGGTTTAGCAAGTTCATTCTTAGAAGGTTGTAACTTTTTAACAGCTGCTGTATCAACACCACCAAACTCTATGGGTCACTCATTATTATTATTATGGGGTCCTGAAGCACAAGGTGATTTCACACGTTGGTGTCAATTAGGCGGTCTTTGGGCTTTTGTTGCACTACATGGAGCTTTTGCTTTAATCGGATTTATGTTACGACAATTTGAAATTGCACGTGCTGTTAAGATTCGTCCATATAACGCAATTGCTTTCTCAGCGCCTATCGCTGTTTTCGTATCAGTTTTCCTTATTTATCCATTAGGTCAATCTGGATGGTTTTTCGCTCCAAGTTTTGGTGTTGCTGCAATTTTCCGTTTCATTTTATTTTTCCAAGGATTCCATAACTGGACATTAAACCCATTCCATATGATGGGTGTTGCAGGTGTATTAGGAGCGGCATTATTATGTGCAATTCACGGTGCTACTGTAGAAAACACAATCTTTGAAGATGGTGACGGTGCAAACACATTCCGTGCATTTAACCCAACGCAAGCAGAAGAAACGTACTCAATGGTTACAGCAAACCGTTTCTGGTCTCAAATTTTTGGTGTTGCTTTCTCTAACAAACGTTGGCTTCACTTCTTTATGTTATTTGTACCGGTAACAGGTTTATGGATGAGTGCATTAGGTGTAGTAGGTTTAGCATTAAACTTACGTGCATATGATTTCGTTTCTCAAGAAATTCGTGCTGCTGAAGATCCTGAATTTGAAACTTTCTATACAAAAAACCAATTGTTAAATGAAGGTATTCGTGCATGGATGGCTGCTCAAGATCAACCACATGAAACATTAGTATTCCCAGAGGAGGTTTTACCACGTGGAAACGCTCTTTAATGGAAGTCTTAGTGTAGGTGGTCGTGATCAAGAGTCAACTGGTTTTGCTTGGTGGGCTGGAAATGCTCGTTTAATTAATTTATCTGGAAAATTATTGGGTGCACACGTTGCTCATGCTGGATTAATTGTTTTTTGGGCTGGTGCTATGAATTTATTTGAAGTAGCTCATTTCATTCCTGAAAAACCTATGTATGAACAAGGTCTTATTTTATTACCGCACCTAGCTACGTTAGGTTATGGTGTAGGTCCTGGTGGTGAAGTAGTAGATACTTTTCCATATTTTGTTTCAGGTGTTCTTCATTTAATTTCATCGGCTGTTTTAGGTTTTGGTGGTATTTACCACTCATTAATTGGGCCAGAAACATTAGAAGAGTCTTTTCCATTTTTTGCTTATGTTTGGAAAGATAAAAATAAAATGTCAACAATTCTAGGTATTCATTTAATCATTCTTGGTATTGGTGCTTGGTTACTTGTTTGGAAAGCAATGTATTTTGGCGGTGTCTATGATACTTGGGCTGTTGGTGGTGGTGATGTTCGTGTCATTACAAACCCAACAATTAATCCAAGTATTATCTTTGGATACTTATTAAAATCACCATTTGGTGGTGATGGTTGGATTGTTAGTGTTGATAACATGGAAGATATCATTGGTGGTCATATTTGGATCGGTACTTTAGAAATCTTTGGTGGAATTTGGCATATCTTAACTAAACCATGGGCTTGGGCACGTCGTGCCTTTGTATGGTCTGGAGAAGCTTATTTATCATATAGTTTAGCTGCTATTTCTTTAATGGGATTCATTGCATGTTGTATGTCTTGGTTCAATAATACAGCTTATCCTAGTGAATTTTATGGTCCTACGGGTCCTGAAGCATCTCAATCTCAAGCGTTTACTTTCTTAGTTCGTGACCAACGTTTAGGTGCTAATGTAGCATCAAGTCAAGGTCCTACAGGTCTAGGTAAGTACTTAATGCGTTCACCAACAGGAGAAATTATTTTTGGTGGTGAAACAATGCGTTTCTGGGATTTCCGTGGTCCGTGGTTAGAGCCTTTACGTGGTCCAAACGGTTTAGATTTAAATAAACTTAAAAATGATATTCAACCATGGCAAGAACGTCGTGCAGCTGAATATATGACTCATGCTCCATTAGGTTCATTAAACTCTGTAGGTGGTGTAGCTACTGAAATTAACGCCGTTAACTTCGTTTCTCCACGTTCATGGTTAGCTTGTTCACATTTCGTATTAGGTTTCTTCTTCTTTGTTGCTCATCTTTGGCACGCTGGTCGTGCTCGTGCGGCTGCAGCTGGTTTTGAAAAAGGAATCGATCGTGATAATGAACCTGCATTATCAATGAAACCTTTGGATTAATTTATATTAATTTAAATATTTTTTAATTTATATTTTATTAATTTTTTAAAAAATTAATAAAATATAAATTAAATAAGAAGGGATAGTCTAGTCCGACATATCTAAAATTTAATTTATAATAATATTATTATATAATCACATTAATGATCTTTAATACTAATATAGATATTAATATAAGTATCTATATTAGTATTAAAGATAATTAATTATAAACAGAATTAGTATTATTTGTATTAGTAAAAAATATTAAATAACCAATTATTATTTAGTAATTGTTTTAAAAGAAGAATTTATAAATAATATAATGGTTCTAAAATATAAATAATTAAAATACTATACCTATAATAATATAAATATTACTATGTGCTTATTTTATTTTAAATAAAATATTATAAATATTATAGAATTATTTGAATATTTAACTATTAAACTATGTTTTAAATAAAAATAGGTTAAATTTTAATTTAGTAAAAAATACCAAAACCAAACCATTTTTAAAGAATACTCGTTCATTAAATATTCTGAAATTATTTAATTGTATTTATATAGTTTAAATGATTATACAAATTATAAAATGGGTTTACAAAAATATAATTTTTATAGTCTAAAATCAAAGTATTCTATTAAGTCAAGATACTTATTGAGATTTAAAAATAAAAAAAACTCTCAATTTTAAAAAACTGCTATAAAAAGAAATGATAGTTATATTCTATTTTAAAGTAATTTATAATTTAGTACAGGCTAAAAACTCCTCTAATTTAAAGAATAGATAGAGTAGTGAGTAATATTACTAAATCTAATATTATTAAGTTTTTTAAAGTACTTTATTTACTACACAATTATAATTTATAGACAGTATGGCTTTTAGTAAATAATTATTTTTGATTAAAAGGCTTATAGTCTAATGGATAAGACAAGTACCTCCTAAGTATTAAATATAGGTTCCAATCCTATTAAGCCTATAATATATTAGAAACCTTAATTATAAACTATTCATCATATTATATTATTTTTTATTTAACTTCCATCTTTTGTGTTTGTGAAAAAACATCTTTTTGATTAATTATTACTATTTAGAAAAAGATAATTATTAGTTATTATAATTTCTTTTTATTCAGTTTAAAGATATTTTTTTTTATTGTTTAATAAAATAAAAGCATATAAATTTTTCTTAAGTGATTCACTAATAGGTCTGTATTTATTGTATGTTTTGCACTTTTCGTGATAACAATTAATATTAACCCCACCATTATCCTTTATATACATTGTAACTTGTTTTGGATTATCTGGTATTTTATCAAAATTACATCTCGAATGATAAATAAAAACACCATCTTCCACCCTGTCAAAAAGAAAATTTGTTCGGGCATTTAGATTAACTAAATTTACAAAATGATTCAATATTACTATTTTTTCATCAAATGATATTGCGGAAAGAGAGAAATCAGTTGTGCTTATGTTATTGACCACTTTTAAATATTTTTTTGTTGGTATCGGATCAATAGCCTCCAACATTTTAATATCCCCTAATGTATTACCTTTTATTTTATTGTTTTTACGATTTCCCCCTTCAATTTCTTTATTATTTAAGGTATCCCAACCTTCATCGGGTATTTTACCATTATAATAAATTTTTCTCTCCATACCCCCATCGTAGGGGTATGAATAATATTCTTTTATTAAGTTTAAATTATCTAGGGTTAGATTGAGTTTGTTTTCCTTTTTTAATACATCAATAAAAATTTGGTCGAAATCGCAAATCAATGTAAATTTTTAAAATCAGTAATTTTGGTATTTTTAAAAAATAATTTTTAAATTAAAAAATTTTTTTTTAAAGTAATTTTTTATAACAAAATGCTTTACTCTGAGAAAGAACAGAACATATATTATGTTTTGTAATAAGAACAGATGAAAAGTGTTTTTGTTAGATTAAGCGAACAAAGTCGTTTTTAAATGTTCGCTTAATCGCATCGATTAAAAATGCTTTTTTTTAGATTTTTAAATTATGTATTTTATACTTCCGAACAAAGTATAAAAGCTTTTGTTCTTTCGGGCTAACTTTATTATAAATGATTGTTCGACCGAACAATCATTTATATATCGTACTGTGTTTGGTTTACCGAACAAAACCATTTAGTTTTTGTTAGCTTAAGGTCGAAATCATTTTCGCTTATATCATATTTATTTGTATTAAAAATGTGCATTTTTTTCAAACCATCCTCATTTAAAGATTTATTGTATATAGTGCGCTCGCGATAACTACGCTCTTCAAACAATTCAACCAAAAGCTCTTTGTAAGTTAAATTTTCAAAATATTTTAACTCCAAAATATTATTAACCTTCGATTCGGTGAAGAATTTATTGAATTTGTCAAAATCCACCTCACACAAATCATATTTATTATTTGGCGATATCAACTCTAACCCAGCCATTGAAACACCCACTATCGAGGCAAAATCTTCTATATTGAAACCGTAACGGTTTTCTAAATATTCTTTTTCTTTTTTGAACTTACTATAGGTCAAGTTTGCTGGTTTTCCTTTAAATTTGAACAAAACTTTGAACCTATCTATTTTCAAAGAATGGGGTATTTGTTGGTTAACTATAAATAAAAATCCCATTTTTTTTTATTAATAAGAAAAAACATAAAAAATTTTTGTGTTTTAAATTTGACGTTTCATCGAACTTTTCTTTTGTAAATAGTTCCTCAAAATTATCAAAATCCAAACAGCATATATTATTTTTATTTTCCCAACAATCTTGCAAATTGGCCGCAATTGTAACCCCTTCAACAGACCCCCTTGTATAGTTTTTAAATATGTACTCAGGAAATGACAGATTCTCCTTATTTGGAATCGAATAAAGTTTTGTTTGAATCATTTTATTTTTTGGAAATGATTTTTTATCCCTATCTTTAAAAAAAAGAAAAAAACCTTCGTAAGATAACTTACAAAATATATTGAAAATGGATTTATTTTTTTTATAAAAATTGAAGAAATACATACCTGATTCATGAAATAACTCATACGGATCTTGTAAGGTTAAAACTGTGCCCTTTTTAAGCCCCTGATTGATTGTGCATATGAAATATTTGGAAAATTTTTGTAAGAAAAATGTCCAGTATGCTGAAATATCTAAGTCTGATATAATACCCTCGTAAAGAAACTCACGTTCACACTTATTTTGGAACTCCAGCGTTTTTACGGGGTATGGGTGAAGAAAGGTTCGCGAACCAGTAGGCAGCCCGCCATGGTTTGTGGGATTTTTGGAAAAATAAACAACGGTTTTTGTTTTTGTTTCCAAAACAGTATGGGCCGAAAAAAGATTTGTATTTCTTTATTACTGATTGCATTCTCAACAACTGCGTTGAAGCTTTCCCATATTGATAATAAAAGAATACTTTCAGTCATCTCCCCATTACTTATTTTGTTTATATTTTCAACTTCTTTTTTCAACCAATGAATTAAAACATCTTCTTCAAAATTAAAAGATAAATATTTACCGTAACCCTTTTTTATCAACTTTCCATTTTTCAAACAAATTATTTTTTTGTTTGAAGAAAAAAACAATCCATAGTCGACAACCTCTATCTATTTTGAATTTATATTTTTTTTCAAAAACAAAAAGGGTATTATCGCAACTCTTTAATAAATCATCAGAATTACTTTTTATACTAAAATTTTTACTTATAGAACACTTTCTGTAATTTCATAAATTTAATATAAATAAATAAAAAAATGTTAGATGATTTATTGCTTTATTAACATAAATTTGGTAAGCTTTAAGAAATTTAATAAAGTTTTACAGCATTTTATTATTTTTTATTTAGAAAACTAGTTTTGAAACTAAAAAATAAGTATTAAACTACCTATTTTAAATATTATTATACAAACTATATAAACTAATAAAAATAAACAAATTTATTTATATAAATATATAAAATAGAAGCCTAAAATAATTTTATAATAAATTTTGTATTAAGAAGATTTGACATTTAGTATAAATTTTATTATAATATATTATAAAATAGTATAATAAAATTTATACTAAATAATATTAATCAAAAAAGAAAGAAAGTAAAAAATTTATTTATATATAATAATTTATGGGATTACCATGGTATCGTGTTCATACAGTTGTTTTAAATGATCCAGGTCGTTTAATCGCTGTTCACTTAATGCATACAGCTCTTGTTTCTGGTTGGGCGGGCTCAATGGCTTTTTATGAATTAGCTGTTTTTGATCCTTCAGATCCAGTTTTAAATCCAATGTGGCGACAAGGGATGTTTGTATTACCTTTTATGACTCGTTTAGGTGTTACCCAATCTTGGGGTGGCTGGACAATCACTGGAGAAAGTGCAAGTAACCCAGGTATTTGGAGTTATGAAGGTGTTGCTGCCTCTCACATTGTTTTATCTGGTTTATTATTTTTTGCCGCTATCTGGCATTGGGTTATGTGGGATTTAGAACTATTCCGTGATCCACGTTCTGGAAAACCTGCGTTAGACCTTCCAAAAATTTTTGGAATTCATTTGTTTTTATCTGGTGTTTTATGTTTTGGTTTTGGTGCATTTCATGTTACAGGTTTATTCGGTTACCGTTGGCTGCTTCATTGAGTAATCTTTGAATGAAAATCTACTTAAACGGGGAACCTCTAAGTATATAATTACATAAATTATATATATGACAATCCCGTACCAAAAATTTTGTATTATTATTATTATTGTTTGCAGGATAAATATATTTATGAAATCTATAGATTTATTTGAATTAAATAAAGCAGGTGTATATTGTATTCGTTGTTTAAAAAATAATAAAGTTTATATTGGTGAATCTAAATCTTTACTTGAACGAGCTGCAAGGCATTTTACTCTTTTAAAAAATGAGTATCATGAATCTGCATTGTTACAAAAAGATTTTTGTTTATATGGTACTAAATTTTTTAAATTTGAAATTCTTTATTTTGAAGAAGATTTTAAAAAACGTCGCGAATTAGAACAAAAGCTTATTAATGAATATTTACCAAATAAATGTTATAATTTAGCCAATAGTTTTCAAATAAACAAACCTCAATTAGCACAACAAATTTCTATAGATGGAAAAAAATACGATTCCATTAAACAAGCAGAAAAATCCATAAAAATTTCAAAAACAACTTTAATTCGAAGATTAAATGATCCAAATGATTTAACATATATTCGTTTAAAAAAACAACTTATAAAACGTGGTAAATACGATTTTATCATTGATGGAGTATATTATTCGTCTACATCTGAAGTTGTTAATAAAAATTTAGCAAAAAATGATAATCAAGTAAGAGAAAGATGTCGTTCAAATAGTTTGAAATGGAAAAACTGGCCTGGCAAAAAATAATACAAAAAAATAGGTCTAACGACTATCCCGATAGGGAGTAGGATTAAAATCGCTAATCCGAAAAAGTAGATATCCAATTTTTTAACTATAACAAATAGTTAATAATAGTAAATAATAATTTAATTGGATAAAGATATAGTCTGATCTTTAGAGAAATCTAAAGTTGAATAAATTATTTAAATATAAATAATTTAAATTCAAGATAAGTGTCGCGAACTTATTTAACATAAATGCCTGGTATTTGGGTTTCTGACCCGTATGGCTTAACAGGAAGTGTTCAACCAGTAGCTCCATCATGGGGTCCAGATGGTTTTGATCCTTATAACCCAGGAGGTGTTGCGTCTCATCACATCGCTGCTGGAATTTTAGGTATTTTAGCCGGATTATTTCATTTATGTGTTAGACCACCTCAACGTTTATATAACGGATTACGTATGGGTAATATTGAAACAGTATTATCAAGTTCAATTGCAGCTGTTTTTTGGGCAGCTTTTGTTGTTGCAGGTACAATGTGGTATGGTTCAGCAACAACTCCAATTGAATTATATGGTCCAACTCGTTACCAATGGGATTTAGGATTCTTCCAACAAGAAATTGATAAACGAGTACAAAATAGTCTTTCTGAAGGTAAATCATTATCGCAAGCATGGGCTCAAATTCCTGAAAAACTAGCTTTTTATGATTATATTGGTAATAACCCAGCGAAAGGTGGTTTATTCCGTACAGGAGCAATGAATAGTGGGGATGGTATTGCAGTAGGCTGGTTAGGCCACTCTGTTTTCAAAGATAAAGATGGTAACGAATTATTTGTAAGACGTATGCCAACATTCTTTGAAACATTCCCAGTTGTTTTATTAGATAAAGATGGAGTTGTTCGTGCCGATGTTCCATTCCGTCGAGCTGAATCTAAATATAGTATCGAACAAGTAGGTGTTTCAGTAACATTCTATGGTGGAGAACTTGATGGCGTATCATTTACTAATCCAGCAACGGTTAAAAAATACGCTCGTCGAGCACAACTAGGTGAAATTTTTGAATTTGATCGTTCAACTTTACAATCTGATGGTGTATTCCGTAGTAGTCCACGTGGATGGTTTACATTTGGACACTTAAGTTTTGCTTTATTATTCTTCTTTGGTCATATCTGGCATGGTGCACGTACAATTTTCCGTGACGTTTTTGCAGGTATTGATGAAGGTATTGACGATCAAATTGAATTTGGTGCTTTCTTAAAATTAGGAGATACAACAAGTCGACGTCAATCTGTTTAATAAATTTTAATTTATATATCTAGTATATTATTACTAGATGTATAAATTAAATTATATATATTTTTTTTATTTTTTCTTATGGAAGCTTTAGTTTATACTTTTTTATTAGTAGGAACATTAGGTATTATTTTCTTTTCAATTTTTTTTCGTGAACCCCCTCGTATTATTAAATAGATTTTAATCTATTTTTTTTTATAAAATATATATATATATATATGTATATATTTTTAATTACAGAAAGTAAAACTAATAATTAAATCATTTTGTTTTATGGCAGCACAAAAAGACACTGAAAATTTAGGTATGTCAACAGCGTTAGGAACTTTATTACGTCCTTTAAATTCAGAATATGGTAAAGTTGCTCCTGGTTGGGGTACAACAGTATTAATGGGTATTTTTATGGCTTTATTTGCGGTATTTTTAGTAATTATTTTAGAAATTTATAACGGTTCAGTTATTTTAGATGATGTTACTATGAGTTGGCAAACTTTAGCAAAATAATATTATTTTATATTATTTTATCTTGCTTTTATTAAATAGTAAGATAAAATAATATAAAACAATATAAAATAATATAAGGCATCTGTGGCTGAGTGGTCGAAAGCAGCGGGCTCATAATCCGCTTCCCAAAAGGACGTCGTGGGTTCAAACCCCACTGGATGCAAAAAAAAATAATATTTGTTTAATTTAAGATTTATAGGAATTTAACCTACATTTTAAAAAATATTTTATTTTAATTTTTAGTTAAAAATTAAAATAAAATATTTTTTAATTAATCTTCATGTTCTTCAAAAGGGGCTCGTAAGGTTTTTGAAGGAGGACCAAATCCAACATAAAGCGAATAACCGGTAATACTTAATAGAAAACATCCAATAAAAATTGAAAAGAAAAAAGCGGGACTTTCCATAAGAAATTTTAATGTGTTTGTTTTATAGAAGCTTAATTTTTGGCTAAAATTTAATTGATTTCTTGTTTTTCAATATACATAAAAATTGACGTCATTGCAATAGCTGGAAAAACTAATCCAACTAATGGTACTAAAATTGATGGTAAATATGCAGCAGTCATAAAAAAAATCTCCTTATATTTTATCTTTGTTATAATTTTTAGGGCAAAATTATAACAAAGATACTTTTTAATATATTTTATATTTAGTAAATTTTTGGCTAAATTAATAATTATTAATTTATTAACAAAAAAAATTATCATAACTTATCATAAATTATGAACTTGGATTACGACCAGGATCATTTGATAAGAAACCAAAAATAAATAATGAAACAAAAAAACTTACCACAGTATAAACAAAAATTTTAAGTGTTAACATTAATAATTAAAAGACAATTAATTTTTTATAGACTTAATTGTATATGTGTATTTATTACATATAATTTATTTTTATATAAATTAAATTTTTTAATAAAAATTTTTTTTTAAAGATTACGGATTTTAGCTAATTTTATAAAAATTTTTATTTTAAATTACGTTGTCTTAACCATGCTTGGGCCTCTAAATAATTTGTTGGTGCTAATCTAATAGCTTCATTCCAATAATCAGCAGCTTTATCATAAAGTAATTTAGCGACATCAGATTGATATTTTTCTGTTGCTTGTTCAGCTCTATAATGGTAAATAATTGCAATATTATTTAAAGCTTGAGGTAAACTAGGGTTTCTTTTCAAAGCTTGATAATAATATTCTAAAGCTCTACCATGTTTTCCATTACTTGTGTGTATTAATCCAATATTGTATAAAATATAACTTCTATCATACGGGTCTATTTCCAATCTTAAAGCTTGATAATAATTTTGTAGTGATTCTGCATATTCACCCTCAGCTTGAGCTGACATACCGTCACGATAATAGGTAAAAGCTTGTTTTTCTCTATTTGATGTTGGTAAAATTTTTATTAAAACATCTGCTACTACTGTAAACGTCTTATCAATAAAATTATCATTTTTTTGTGAACGTGGCATATTTAAATTTAAATTTAATTATTTTTTTACTAGTTTATTATTTTTTAAATAATAAAAAATTTTCTAGCAAAACAAAATCCAAAATCCCCCTTAAAAACGGAATTTTGCAAAAGCTTTATTAGCTTCTGCCATACGATGAACCTCAGTTCGACGTTTTATTGCACCACCAGTTTTTGCAAAAGCATCTAAAATTTCATTTGTTAATTTTAAAACTGAACTATTACCAGCTCTATTACGAGCAGCAGAAAGAATCCATTGAATTGCTAAAACTGTCCCACGTTCAGAATTAACCTCTATTGGTACTTGATAAGCAGAACCTCCTATTCTTTGAGCTTTTACTTCAACTAATGGTTTAACATTTTCAATTGCTTGTTCTAATATTTGTAATGAATTTTGTTCAGTTTTTTCTGAAATTAATTGCATAGTTTGATAAACTATTTTATAAGCTAATGTTTTTTTACCGTCTTTCATAATACGATTAACTAGCATATGAACTAATATACTATCATAATAAGGGTCTGGTGAAATAATACGTTTTTTTGCTCTATGACGTCTAGACATTTTTTATTTTATTCCTTCATAATTGAAACTAATTTATTTTGAACGTTTTACCCCAAATTTTGACCGACTAGTTAATCGACCTTTAACACCAGCTGTATCAAAAGTACCTCGAACAATATGGTAACGAACACCTGGTAAATCTTTTACTCGTCCTCCACGAACTAATACTACAGAATGTTCTTGTAAGTTATGACCAATCCCAGGAATATATGCTGTTACTTCAAAACCAGTAGTTAAACGTACTCGTGCTACTTTACGTAAAGCAGAGTTTGGTTTCTTAGGTGTTGTTGTATATACTCGAGTACAAACACCACGTCTTTGCGGACAAGATTTTAAAGCTGGAGATTTTGTTTTATTTGTTATTTTTATACGTGCTGAGTTTACTAATTGTTGAATTGTTGGCATATTAAAATATATTTATTAATTTATTTTTTTAACGTTTATAAAATATTGACAAAATTTTTTTTTAATATAAAATAAAGTTATAAGACCACGGGGATGTGGCGGAATGGTAGACGCAGCGGACTTAAAATCCGCCGGTTGTATAAACCGTGGGGGTTCAAGTCCCCCCATCCCCAAAAAATAATAAAAATATATATATAAATTATATATATTTTTATTATTATTTATTCGTTTAATCTTTTATAACTAAAAAACGTGCACGAGATCTTTTGAAAGCTAAAACAGCTTCAACTTTTTCTTTTTCATCAATTGTTTTATTAACACGTTCTTGAGCTTCTAAAAATTCTTTTTCTGCTTCATTTCTATCAATTGTTTGTTTTGAGTCGGCAGAATTTACTAAAATAGTCACTTTATCGTTTTGAATTGAAGCAAAACCATTCATTAAAGCAAAACTATTCCATGAATTATCTTGGCGTATACTCATTACACCAATATCTAAAGCTGTAATTAAAGGAGCGTGTTTTGGTAAAACACCCATTTGGCCAGTATTTGTTGGTAAAATAATTTCTTCTGCTTCTTCATCCCAAAAAATTTTATCGGGAGTCATAATACATACTTGTAAACTCATAAAAAACCTTCATTTTAAATTATAAATTTATAGATAATCAAATCTAATTTTATTTTATAAAGTAGCTGCTTTAGCAACAGCTTCTTCAAGATTTCCTACAAGATAAAAAGATTGTTCTGGTAAATCATCTAATTCACCACTTAAAATTTTATTAAAACCTTGAATTGTTTCCTTTAAGCTTACATATTTTCCCGGAGAACCAGTAAATACTTCTGCAACGAAAAAAGGTTGTGATAAGAAACGTTCAATTTTACGAGCACGAGCTACAACTTGTCGATCTTCTTCTGAAAGTTCGTCTAGACCTAAAATTGCAATAATATCTTGTAACTCTTTATATCGTTGTAATGTTTCTTTAACGTTTTGAGCACATGTATAATGCTCCTCTCCAACAATCCAAGGTTGTAACATTGTTGATGTTGAATCTAACGGGTCTACTGCTGGATAAATACCTTTAGAAGCTAATCCACGAGATAATACAGTTGTAGCATCTAAGTGTGCAAATGTTGTTGCTGGAGCTGGATCAGTTAAATCATCAGCTGGTACATATACTGCTTGAATAGATGTAATTGAACCATCTTTTGTTGATGTAATTCGTTCTTGTAAACCACCCATTTCTGTTGCAAGTGTTGGTTGATAACCTACAGCAGATGGCATACGTCCTAATAAAGCTGATACTTCTGATCCAGCCTGTACAAATCTAAAAATATTATCAATAAATAATAATACGTCTTGTTTATTTATATCACGAAAATATTCAGCCATTGTTAAAGCTGTTAAAGCAACACGCATACGTGCTCCAGGTGGTTCATTCATTTGACCGTACACTAAAGCTACTTTTGATTCACTGATATTATCTTCTTGAATAACACCGGATTCTTTCATTTCCATATATAGGTCATTACCTTCACGTGTTCTTTCACCAACACCACCAAATACAGAAACACCACCGTGTGCTTTTGCAATGTTATTAATTAATTCCATAATTAAAACAGTTTTTCCAACACCGGCACCACCAAATAACCCAATTTTACCACCACGACGATAAGGGGCTAATAGATCAACAACTTTAATCCCAGTTTCAAAAATAGATAGTTGCGTATCTAAATCTACAAATGCTGGAGCTGATCTATGGATAGGTAAGCTGTTTTCATGCGAAGCATCCTCTAAACCATCTACTGGTTGTCCAACAACATTAAAAATACGACCTAACGTCGTTGGTCCTACAGGTACTGTTAATGGATTTCCTGTATCAATTGCTTCCATTCCTCGCATTAAACCATCTGTTGCATTCATAGCAACAGCACGAATACAATGATCTCCTAATAATTGTTGAACTTCACATGTTACAAATATATCTTGGTCAGCTTGATTTTTCCCTTGAATTAAAATGGCATTATAAATATTAGGCATTTTATTTGAAGAAAAAGCTATATCAACTACAGGCCCAATAATTTGTGTAACTTTACCTACACTTTTTGTTTGATCATCAACGTAAGAATCGTACATAATTGTTAAATAAAAAATTTATAAAAATTTTTAAGTAAAAGAAAAAATTATTTACTTTACATTATTATTAAAATAATGTTGACCTAATTTTTTTTTAGAAAATGATTTATAATTTATTTGAGTTATAATTTTTTTATAAAAAAAAATTCTGATTATAAAATAAAAAATGATATTAAAAACTTGTTATAAATTATTTTATAGCAAAATAAACAAAGTGTCAAAATAAATTTTTTTAATTAAAATAAGCTATAATAAAAACTTTTTGTTTTTTATATTATTAAATATAATATAAAAAAATATATAATATATTTAATACTTTACATATTATAAGATTTATTTAATAATTAATTATTTTTGTAAAATAATTAATTAAATTAATCATAAAAATGATTCTAAAAAATAAATGGTAAAGATATTAAATTTTTTTTTATAAAAAAAATTATATCAAATTATACTTTTTTTATAAAATAAAAACTTGTATTTAAAAATTAAATAAAAAAATAAAATATGATTGATTTAATAAAATATCCTGTAATTACAGAAAAATCATTTCGTTTAATTGAAAAGAATAAATATACATTTGATGTTGATAAAAGATTGACTAAACCACAAATAAAAAAAATTTTAGAAGGTTTATTTAATATTAATATTACTTCTGTAAATACACATTTACCCCCAACAAAAAAAAACCGTTTAGGGTTAAAACAAGGTTACAAAGTACGCTATAAAAGAGTAATCATTACAATTAAACCAAACCAAAAAATACCTATTTTTGGACAGAATGATTAAATAAAATTATAGAAAGATTTAAATATATAAAAAGGTTATACATTTTATGGGTATTAGATTTTATAAGCCTTATACATCAGGCACACGTAGTAGATCTGTTTCAGATTTTAATGAAATTACAAAAGTTTCTCCTGAAAAATCTTTAACTTTTTGGTTATTTCGTTCAAAAGGTCGTAATAATAGAGGAATAATTACAAGTCGTCATCGCGGAGGCGGGCATAAACGATTATATCGTTTAATTGATTTTAAACGTAATAAAATAGGAATTAATGGAAAAGTAAAAACAATAGAGTATGATCCAAATCGTAAAGCACGTATTGCTTTATTAATTCATGATGATGGATCTAAAAGTTATATTTTACATCCACGAGGATTAAAAATAAATCAATCAGTTTTATCTTCTCCCTCAGCTCCTATTTCTATAGGTAATTGTTTACCATTAAAATTTATTCCATTAGGTACAGAAGTTCATAATATTGAATTAAAACCTGGTTCGGGCGGTAAATTAGCTCGCTCAGCAGGTTCTGTTTCTCAAATTGTAGCAAAAGAAAATAATTATGTTACTTTACGTTTACCTTCAGGAGAAGTTCGTTTATTATCTCAAAATTGTTGGGCAACAATTGGTCAAGTTGGAAATGTAGAAGCAAATAATATAAGAGTTGGTAAAGCTGGTGCAATGCGTTGGTTAGGTAAAAGACCAAAAGTTCGAGGGATTGCTATGAACCCATGTGATCATGCTCACGGTGGGGGTGAAGGTCGTTCACCAATTGGTAGAAAAAAACCTGTTAGTTTATGGGGTAAACCAGCATTAGGTGTTAGAACTCGTAAAAAATCAAAATATAGTGATAAAGTAATTATTAAACGCCGTAAATCATTCAAAAATTAGTTATATATTATTTTGCAAATTAGATTTATATTTATATTTATATTCCCTAAAATATTAAAAATATATTTTAGTAACATAATATTTCTATTTCAAATTATTTTATTATTAAATAAAAATTTTTTAATTTATTAAGGAGTTAAAAAACTGTGTCTCGTTCATTAAAAAAAGGTCCTTTTGTAGCAGAGCATTTATTAAAAAAAGTTCAACAATTGAATAAAAATAATGAGAAAAAGGTTGTTGAAACTTGGTCTCGTTCTTCAACTATTGTTCCTATTATGATTGGTCATACAATAGCAGTTCATAATGGTCGTGAACATATTCCTATTTTTATAACTGATCAAATGGTTGGTCATAAATTAGGAGAATTCGCTCCAACAAGAACATTTAAAGGCCATATAAAAAAAGATAAAAAATTAAAACGTTAATTTATTTTATTATAATAAAATAAATATTATTAAAATTAGAAGGAAGATAAAAAATTATGGGTCAAAAGATTCATCCTTTAGGTTTAAGACTTGGTATTACACAAAAACATCGTTCAGTTTGGTTTTCAAAATTTGATAATTATCCACGTTTAATTTTAGAAGATAAAAATATTCGTTCTTATATTTTTAAAAAGTATTCAAAAGCACATATTATTGATGTTTTGATTAAACGTTATAGAACAACGCAAAATATTGAAACAAAAGAACCAATCGATTTGGTAGAAGTTTCAATTAATACTGCATTACCTAGTAAAATTTTAAACCGTAAAAATACAAAAGAAAGTTTAGCAGAATTAAAAAGTATATTGGAAAATATTTGCTACTCTAAACGTCTAAATAAAAATTTACCTAAAGTTGAAATTATTTTAAATGTTTTTAAAGTAGAAGATATTTATTCAGAAGCTTCAGTATTAGCTGATTATTTAATTCAACAATTAGAAGAACGTATACCTTTTAGAAGCGCTTTAAAGAAAACTTTAAACCGTACAAGATTTACTAAATTAAAAGGAATTAAAATACAAATTTCTGGTAGATTAAATGGTGCTGAAATTGCACGTACAGAATGGGTTCGTAAAGGACGTGTACCATTACAAACTTTACGTGCTGATATTGATTATTCTTATAAAACAGCAAAAACAATTTATGGAATTTTAGGTATTAAGGTTTGGTTATTTAAAGGAGAGAAAACTTAAAACTAATCAATAATAAAAAACTATAGAAAAAAATAAAATAAAATAAATTATGTTACAACCAAAAAGAACAAAATTTCGTAGACATCATCGTGGAAAAATGCGTGGTACAGCTACTCGTGGTAATAAAATTGCTTATGGTGATTATGGTTTACAAGCGCTAGAACCTGGTTGGATTAAGTCTCGTCAAATTGAATCGGGTCGTCGTGTTTTAACTCGTTATGTAAGACGTAATGGTAAATTATGGATTAGAATTTTTCCCGATAAACCTGTAACAATGCGTGCTGCTGAAAGTCGTATGGGTTCAGGAAAAGGAACACCTGAATATTGGGTTTCTGTTGTAAAACCTGGAAAAGTTATTTTTGAAATTAGAGGAGTAACAACACCAGTAGCAAAAAAAGCTTTAACAATTGCAGGTCATAAAATGCCTATTAAAACACAAATAATATATAAATAATAAAAAACTATAAAATATTATGATTAGACCACAAACAATTTTAAATGTCGCTGATAATAGCGGCGCAAAAAAGCTAATGTGTATTCGCATTTTAGGAGGAAGTTATAAACAAAGTGCTAAAATTGGTGATATTATAATAGGTGTTATTAAACAAGCTACTCCAAATATGCCTTTAAAAAAATCTGATAAAGTTCGGGCGGTTATTGTAAGAACTAGTAAAGAAATACAACGTAATAATGGAACGTTTATTCGTTTTGATGATAATGCTGCCGTTATTATTAATAAAGATGATAATCCTCGTGGAACTCGCGTTTTTGGGCCAGTTGCTCGAGAATTAAGAGAAAAAGATTTTACAAAAATTGTTTCATTAGCACCAGAAGTTTTATAATTTAATTATAAAATTGAGCTTAAAATAAGTATTTCAAAAAAATTTTTATAAAAAAATATATAATATGGAACGTTTAAAAATAAAATATAAAGAAGTAATTATACCGAAATTAGTTAAAGAGTTAAATTTAAAAAATATTCACCAGGTACCTCAAATTTCAAAAATTGTAATAAATAGAGGTTTAGGAGAAGCTGCGTTGAATTCTAAAATATTAGATACTTCATTAAATGAAATTAGTTTAGTTGCTGGTCAGCGTGGTGTTTTAACACGTTCAAAAAAAGCTATTGCAGCCTTTAAACTTCGTGCTAAAACAGCTGTTGGTATTAGTGTTACATTACGAGGAGATCGTATGTATGCTTTTTTAGATAGATTTGTTTCTTTAGCTTTACCTCGTATTCGTGATTTTCAAGGAATAAGTCCTAAAAGTTTTGATGGGTTAGGAAATTATAGTTTAGGTTTAGAGGAACAATTAATGTTTCCTGAAATTGATTATGATAAAATTGATCAAATTCGAGGTATGGATATTTCAATTATTACAACTGCAAAAACAGATAATGATGCATTTACTTTATTAAAAGAGTTTGGAATGCCTTTTAAAAAAATATAAAATATTATTTTAGCTAAAAATTAGGGTAAAATTATGATAAATGATACTATTAGTGATATGTTAACACGTATACGTAATGCTAATTTAGCAAAACATGAAACTGTTAACGTTTTAAATACAAAAACAAATCAAAGAATAAGTGAAATTTTAAAAAAACAAGGGTATATTGATTCAGTAAAAATATCATTAAACCCCCTAGATTTAATTGAAATAAAATTAAAATATAGTGGAAATTTAAAAAAACCTTGTATAACAAATTTAAAACGTTTAAGCTCACCTGGTCTTCGTGTTTATTCTAGTTATAAAAATATTCCAAGAATATTAAATGGTATGGGTACTATTATTATTTCAACATCAAAAGGTTTAATGACAGATCAAGAAGCCAGAAACAATAAAATTGGTGGCGAAGTATTATTTTCTATTTGGTAAATTGAATTTAGAAAAAGAAAATTTAATTGAAATGCAAGGTGTCGTGACTCAGTGTTTATCTAAGTGTGACTCGTTTCTAAGTAATTAATAAACTTAGACATTAATATAATATTTTTATATTAATAGAACTCTATTTTTAAATAATGGAATTTTTAATAATTAAGGAAACTAAACTGAATTTAAAAACATTATTACTAAAATTTCGACATGCTATATAAGTATGAAGCTCGATAAAGACGATTTTATTAGTTTAACCTATATGAAAGGATAAAGATAAATCGGGTATCTAAAATAAAGTCTATGGATAGAATATCTAATAAAGATTGACAAATCTACGAATATAAAAAATATATTTTTTGGTTTAGTAAGATTTTAGATTATGAATGACCAATTATTTAATTATAAAAAATATATTTAGAGTAGATTCCTAATGACATTTTTGTATAGATAAAATTTAGGGAACGAGGAAAAATTTTATAGTTGCATAGAAAACTATAAAATTAGAGCAGAAGTAAAATATCAAAGATACTAGTAATGATAGTTGAGAAATAACTTCTAATTAAAAAAATGATGAACTCAACTCATTTTTTTATAGAACGCCGTATGAAATGAAAGTTTCATGTACGGTGTGGAAACGGGGAAAAACAAATAAATATTAATTATGTTTACCTATGTTTATCGGAATATTTCGTGTAGAACTTGAAAATGGTTTTCAAGTTATTGCGCACATTTCTGGGAAAATACGACGAAATTTTATTAAAATTTTATTAGGGGATTTAGTAATTATTGAATTAAGTCCATATGATTTAACACGTGGTAGAATAATTTACCGTTTTAAATCAAATAAAAAATAATAAATAAAAAGAGAAAGAAAAATAATGAGATTACTCCTAAAAAAAAATATTAATTCAAATGAAAGTACGCCCTTCAGTTCGAAAAATGTGTGATAAATGTCGTTTAATTCGACGAAAAAGAAAAATTTTAGTTATTTGTAAAAATCCCAAACATAAACAACGTCAAGGTTAATTAAATAAAAAATATTCAAAATTATGGCAAAACAAATTCGAAAAGTTACATCAAAAAAAATAAAGTCTAATAAGCTTCCTAAGGGAGTTGTTCATATTCAATCGACATTTAATAATACAATTGTTACAATTATAAATTTAAAAGGTAAAGTAATTTCTTGGTCTTCAGCAGGTTCTTGTGGCTTTAAAGGCGCAAGAAAATCAACTCCTTTTGCAGCTAAAACTGCTGCAGAAATTGCTGCAAGAGAATCTATGGATCAGGGTCTAAAACAAGCTAAAGTTATGGTTAAAGGAGCTGGTCCTGGACGTGAAACAGCTATCCGTGGATTAATCGACGCAGGGTTACAAATAACTTTAATTCGAGATATTACAGGAATTGCTCATAATGGTTGTCGACCACCTAAAAAAAGACGTGTTTAATTATTTATATATTTGATTATATTTATAATCAAATATATAATTTAAATATATAAATAAGCTCAATTTAATTAAAAATAAATTAAATAATATAATAAAATGAAATATACTTTAATATCATGTATTGATTCTAAAATTGTTAATCCAACAACATTTTATGGAAGATTTGAATTAGGTCCGTGGAGTTCTGGACAAGCACTTACAATTGCAAATACACTAAGACGAGGTTTATTATCAGAATTGCCAGGTACAGCTATTACTTTTGTTAAAATTATTGGTACATCTCATGAATATGATACCTTACCTGGAATGCGCGAGTGTATTTTAGATATATTATTAAATATAAAACAAATTACTTTAAAATCTGAATTTAAATTTTTTTCACCGCAAATAGGTTTTTTAAATGTTAAAGGTCCCGGTATTATAAGAGCTAGAGATTTAAAATTACCTTTTTTTATAAAATCAATTGATCCAGATCAATATATTGCTACTTTGAACCATAAAGGACAATTAAATATGAAGTTTTTGATTCATTCCGGTAAAAAGTATTTAACACACACACCAAGTTCAAAAAATTATTCAAAATTAGTAAAATTATTAGAAAAACAAAAACCAATAAATTTATTATCAAATAATAAAAATATATTTTTATTGAACAAATATAAAAAATGGAAAAAACAACGTGAGTTAAATAAAAAACAATTTTTATCTAATTCTAATATATTAACAAATTCTATAGTAAAATTAGGATTAATAAAAAAAAAAAAATATAATTTAATAAATTATATCTTTGATAATAAACCCCCTGAATTTGATCAATTAATGTATAATAATAAAAATAATTATAATAATTTCGAAAAAATAAATAAAACTGGTTTTAATAAGATAGGTTATTTTCCAATTGATGCTATTTTTTCTCCAATAAAAAAAGTTAATTATAAAATAGAAGTAAAAAATTCAATAACAAAAAAAGAAACAATATTTTTAGAAATTTGGACAAATGGAACTATAGATCCGCGTTCTGCAATTCATCAAACTGTTAAAATTTTAATTAAATTATTTTTACCTTTACAACAATTTAAAATTAATTTCTTTAATCAATATAAAACCAAATTATATTTTAATAAATTTAATTTCTTATATTTTAATAAAAAAATTATTAAATTAACTAATTTTTATTTTTATAAAAAAAAATTAGATTTTTTAAGTATAAAAAAAAATAATTCAGTTAGTAATTTTATTAAATTTAAAAATATAAATTTTTTTTATAAAAATACTAACTTTTTAAACAAACTTTTTTATTTTTATTTAATAAATAAAAACGTTTGTTTAAAAAGAAAAAGTTATATATCTTCTGAAAATAAAAAATCAAAAAAATCTAATTTAGTATTATCTAAAAAATTAAAAAGTATAAATAAAAATTTAGAAAAAAATAATTTAAAAAAGCTATATATAAATAAAAATTTAAAAATAAATATTTTAGAATTTGACATTTTAAATTTAGAATTAACTTCACGCCTTTATTTTATTTTAAAAAAAATTAATATTAATAAAATTGGAGATTTAATTTCTTTTAATTTAGGATTTAAATCAAATTGTTTTTATACATTCAATGATAAAATTTTTAATTTAGAAATTTTAAAAAAATATGATCTATTTGAATTAAAACAAAGTTTAAAAAAATATGGTATTATTATAAATAATAATTGATTTTTATAATTATATTATTTATAATTATATATAATTATATTAATAAAAAATTAATAAAATTTAGTTTAGTCTGTTTATGAAATTATTTAAATAATTATAAAAAAATGAGTAAAATTTATGATTGGTTTGAAGAACGTTTAGAAATTCAAGCAATTGCAGACGATATTACAAGTAAATATGTACCCCCTCATGTAAACATATTCTATTGTTTAGGTGGGATTACATTTACTTGTTTTTTAGTACAAGTAGCAACAGGTTTTGCTATGACTTTTTATTATCGTCCAACAGTAGCAGAAGCTTTTGCTTCAATTAATTATCTAATGACAGAGGTAAACTTTGGTTGGTTAATTCGTTCAATTCATCGTTGGTCAGCATCTATGATGGTTTTATCAATGATTTTACACGTTTGTCGTGTTTATTTAACAGGAGGGTTTAAACGTCCTCGTGAATTAACGTGGGTAACAGGAGTAACTATGGCAGTTTGTACTGTTTCTTTTGGTGTTACAGGTTATTCATTACCCTGGGACCAAGTAGGATATTGGGCTGTTAAAATTGTAACAGGTGTACCTGATGCAATCCCTGTTGTAGGAACAACATTAGTTGAATTATTACGTGGTGGTGTAGGTGTAGGTTAAAATTTTAGTTTGGCCCAAAAAATATATAGGGTATATTTTTTCGAAGAAGGCTATATGCTGGAAAATTTTTTAGTTTTAAACAATACCAAAATATAAGTGGCAAAATAAAAACATTAATTTTTATATTTTATATATAAGTCCTACTTTGGTAATAATTTGATTAAAATGTTAAACTAAATTTTAGATTTTAATATAGTTTATATTTATTTAACAAAAAAACAATCAGCAGGTAATTTACTTCTTTAATCTAGTCTCACAAGATGGTGTAGAGTAAAAAACCTCAGAGACCATACGCCTTCTAACTTTTTCTACTATTATTTATTTATTTTATAAAAATGCTTTTAATACAAAATCAAAAAAATACTTATGATATTAATGACTTAAAATGGAATGAATGGTTAGCTGGTGTTATTGATGGTGATGGATATTTAACTATTCAAAAAAATAAGGCTGCTGTATTAGAAATTACTATGCCTCTTAAAGACGAAAATTTATTAAATCAAATAAAGCAAAAACTAGGCGGAAATATAAAACGTCGTAAGCAAAGTTTTTCAATTCGATATAGACTAGGTCATAAAGATGGTATGGTTGAATTAATAAATCGTATTAATGGTAATATTCGTAATACAATTCGAGTTAAACAATTTAAAACAATTTGTTCTCATTTTAATATAGTTTATATAGAAGCTAAACCATTAACAGCATATAATGCTTATATTTCAGGTTTTTTTGATGCGGATGGTACAATATGTATTCGAGTTAACAAAGCCTCTAAAGAAAATTCAATAAAGAGTGGTGTTTTTGGAAAAATTGAGCGTTTAAAAAAAGCTCGTGGTAGCCATCAAATTGAAATATCAATTGCAAATAAGTATTTTGAAAATATCATAATCTTTAAGGAAGCTTTTGGATTCGGAACAATTCGAAAAGTGGGCAAAGATAGTCGTTATGAAACCCATATTTACACGATTAGTCTAAATAATATACCACAATTTATTGAATATACAAAAAAATATCCGCTTAGAAGTTCAAAAAAAAACGGCTTTTTATGCTAAAAAAATATTTTAAATTAAAAAGTTTAAAATCTTATTTAGCAGAAGAAAACACATTAAATTATAAAGCATGGGTTGATTTTTGTTATCTTTGGTATGATTATGAGAATATAAAAATTTAAAAATAAAAAAATTAATTAAATAAGTAGTTAAAAAAGTTAATGATATGGTCCACAAAAGAATCAAATTCTTTTTAGCAAGCAACACTAACACGTTTTTATAGTTTACATACTTTTGTTTTACCATTATTAACTGCAGTATTTATGTTAATGCATTTCTTAATGATTCGTAAGCAAGGTATTTCTGGTCCACTATAAGTAGCAAATAGCAAAAATTATTTATATTAATACATAATAATTAATAATTATTGTGTATTAATATATGAGTCGAGAAAAAATTATTATAAAAAAATCAAATATATTTAAAAATAAGGAGATAAAAAATGGCTGTTATTAAAAAACCAGATTTAACAGATCCAGTATTACGAGCAAAATTAGCTAAAGGTATGGGACATAATTATTACGGTGAACCTGCTTGGCCTAATGATTTATTATATATGTTCCCAGTTACTATTTTTGGAACATTCGCATGTGTTATTGGTTTAGCAGTTTTAGATCCTGCAGCTATTGGTGAGCCTGCAAACCCATTTGCAACACCATTAGAAATTTTACCAGAATGGTATTTTTACCCAACTTTCCAACTGTTACGTACAGTTCCAAATAAATTATTAGGTGTTTTATTAATGGCAGCTGTTCCTGCAGGTTTAATTACAGTTCCGTTCATTGAAAATATTAATAAATTTCAAAACCCATTCCGTAGACCTGTAGCTACAACTGTTTTCTTAATTGGTACAGTAGCGGCAATTTGGTTAGGTATTGGTGCAACATTACCAATCGATATTTCATTAACTTTAGGTTTATTTTAAATATAATTAAAGTTAATATTAATTCTAATTATTAATTTAATTTCTATATTTTATGTAAGCTTTAAAGCTTACATAAAATATAGAAATTAAATTAATAATTGACAAAAAATGTTTCTTATACTATAATAATATAAAGCCGGGATAGCTCAGTCGGTTAGAGCATAAGATTGAAAATCTTAGTGTCACCAGTTCGATTCTGGTTCCTGGCATATAAAATAAGCTAAACTAAAAATAAACTAAAAAAATTGCATTTTTATAAAATATAGTTATAATTAAGTATAAACTGAAATGTTAATATTATTTTTTTTATTTAATTATTAAAAATTATGCCTATTGGTGTTCCTAAAGTACCTTATCGTTTACCTGGAGAAGAAACAGCTCAATGGGTTGATTTATATAATCGTTTATACCGAGACCGTATTTTATTTTTGTGTCAAGATTTAGATGATGAATTAGCAAATCAATTAATTGGTATTATGTTATATTTAAATGCAGAAGATAAATCTCAAGGAATCTTTCTTTATATTAATTCTCCAGGTGGTTCAGTAACATGTGGTATTGGAGTTTATGATGCTATGAATTATATTCAATCAGATGTGACTACCATTTGTATTGGAACAGCGGCATCAATGGCTTCTTTAGTTTTAGCTGGGGGGACTCGTGGAAAACGATTAGCTCTACCTCATTGTAGAATTATGATTCATCAACCGGCAGGTGGTAGTCAAGGTCAAACCTCACTTGTATTATCAGAAGCAGAAGAAATGCTAAGAATTCGTGATGAAGTTGTTTCAATTTATTCTAATAGAACAGGACAAACATTAGCTCGAATATCTAAAGATATAAATAGAGATCAATTTATGTCTGCTCATGAAGCAAAACAATATGGTTTAGTTGATCAAATTGCTTCATCAGTATTAAAATAATTTAATTTAAAATTTTTTTATAACAAAAAAAAGTATAGGACCAAAAAAAAATATGTCAATTTTAGCTTGGGTAAAAAAAAAACGTAAACAAGAATTATTAATAAATAATTCGTCTATTTCAAAACAAGAATTAGAAAAAAACAATTTAGAAATAAATAATTCTAATGATAATGCATTATGGACTCGTTGTGATTATTGTGGTGTTATTCTTTATATAAAGCATCTTAAAAAACAACATTATGTTTGTATTGAATGTGGGTCTAATTTAAGAATTAATAGTACTGATCGAATTGAAAATTTAATTGATCCAGGATCGTGGCGGCCGCTATATGAAACAATTTCACCATGTGATCCTTTAAAATTTAACGATAAAAAAACTTATCCAGATAGATTGCAAGAAGCCCAAAAAAGAACAGGTTTTCAGGATGCTATTCAAACAGGAACAGGACTTATAAATAATGTTCCAGTTGCTTTAGGTGTTATGGCATTTGACTTTATGGGTGGTAGTATGGGATCTGTCGTTGGCGAAAAAATCACTCGATTAATTGAATATGCAACTAAAAAAGGTTTAACACTTATTTTAGTTTGTGCATCTGGTGGTGCTAGAATGCAAGAGGGTATTTTAAGTTTAATGCAAATGGCGAAAATTTCAGCTGCTTTACACATACATCAATCTTGTGCAAAACTATTATATATATCAATTTTAACTTCCCCTACAACAGGTGGTGTAACTGCTAGTTTTGCTATGTTAGGAGATTTGATTATTGCAGAACCAAACGCAGTTATAGGTTTTGCCGGACGTCGTGTAATTGAACAAACTCTTAAAGAAAAATTACCTGATAATTTTCAAACTTCAGAATACCTATTGCATCATGGTTTAGTTGATTTAATTATACCAAGATGTTTTTTAAAAAATGCATTATATGAAATAATGAATTTTAATAGACAAGCTCCGTACAAAAAATTAGGCTATATTCCTGAAATAAACTAATTTTTTATTTACAATTTTAGCTTAAAACAAAAATTTTTAATATTAATTTATGAATAGTAATTTAATTCGTCGTTATGTTGTCGTTGGTTCAAGAAGAACAAGTAATTATATTTGGGCTATTATTTGCGCTATTGGAGGGATAGATTTTTTATTAACTGGTTTATCAAGTTATTTTAATTCAAATCTATTACCAATAATTCATGCAGATAATATTATTTTTTTCCCTCAGGGATTAGTAATGTGTTTTTATGGTTTATTAGGACTTCTTTTTAGTTGTTATCTAGGTTTAACTATTTTGTGGAGTGTTGGTGGCGGATTTAATATTTTTGATAAACAAAATGGTATAGTTCGAATTTTTCGCTGGGGTTTTCCTGGAAAAAATAGACGTATTGATTTAACTTATCCAATTGATGAGGTTACAGCAATTCGTTTAGAATTAAAAGATGGTTTAAACCCCCGTAGAACTATTTATCTTTGTGTAAAGGGTCAAAGACAAATCCCATTAACACGAGTTGGGCAACCAATGACATTAGAAGAAATTGAAGTATTAGCAGCCGAATTAGCACAATTTTTGCAAAAAGACTTAATTTAATAAATTTATTTCTAACTTTTAACTAAAAGTTAGAAATAAATATTTTTAGTTTTTATAATTTTATATGTATAATAACAATAATATTCGTTTTAAAAGTAAAACAAAACTTCCCCGCTCTATTGAACCTGTTGGAATTATACCACGATCTATAATTAGAACTTTAAATAGATTTTTAACACAACTTTTCCAAAACTCTAATAATTTAGTAATTGAAGAATTTCGTATTTCTAGATACCAGATTTTAGTCTCTTTGCAATCATTATTAAGTTTAATTTTTATTCCATTAATAATAAATTTTTTAGCTAAAACTTTTATTTTAATCCCTTTAACTGATTATTTATGGAATAAACAGCAAGATGATATATTTTTAAATTCTTATTTAGAAAAAGAGGCTTTAACTGAGCTTCAAGACTTCGAAGAAGTTTTATATTTCGATTATTTTTTAACTCCTACACGATATGAAACACCAAATTGGGCTACTTATGAAACAGGTTTTAATGCATTAGAATTTCCAGTCATTTTAAAATCTCAAATTCAAAAAAAAACATTAGATTTAGCAAATAATTATAACCAAAAAAGTATTGAAGCATTAACTAATTTTTTTGGAGATTTAATTACATTTGGAACTTTAACTTTAGTTATTATTATTTTAAAACCACAAATTATTATTTTTAAATCTTTTTTAGTTGAATTTATTTATAGTTTAAGTGATACTTTAAAATCAGCTTTGCTGATTTTAAGTACTAATCTTTTAGTTGGCTTTCATTCACCTCGTGGCTGGGAATTATTTTTAGAATTTTTTTTAAACAGATTTGGTTTCCCACCAAATGAAAATTTTATTTTTTTATTTGTTGCTACATTTCCTGTTTTATTAGACACTATATTTAAATATTGGATTTTTCGTTATTTAAATAAAATTTCACCATCAACTGTAGCTACATATCATGCTATGATTGAATAGTTACTTATTAATATATTATATAGTATAAATAATTATTATTTGATAATAGTATAAATAATTATATACTATATAATGTATAGACTAAAAACTTATTTCGGGATGTAGCGCAGTTTGGTAGCGCACCTGTTTTGGGTACAGGTGGCCGCTGGTTCGAATCCTGTCATCCCGATTTTTTATTAAATAAAGTTTAGTTTTTATAAATATCATAATATTTATAAAAACTAAACTTTAAATTTTTTATTTTTATTATTAAAATAATTTATTTGTATAAAGCAATTCCTAAACGAACAGCAAAAATACCATTAATTAATGCAATAAATAAAGCAATAAAAATTTGGTTTTCTAAAATCATAATTTTTCCTTTTAATTTATTTTTTTATATCTTAATTATTTATTTAATAAATAATTAAATTAAATTTTATAATCCATTATCTGTTTGTGTTGATAATAATACAATAACTAATGGACCTGCAGCAACAATAAATAATAATGATGTCAATTGAAGTATAATTTCGAAATTCATTTTTTTTTTTTTAGTTTAATTTATTAAAATTATTATATCTATTTTTTTTTAATAGATATTACAATTAATGAATTAATATAATTATATATATATTAATTTAATTAACGGAAACTTACTGAAGCTTGCCAAACAAAAGCTAAAAGTAAAAAAAATACCGGAATAATAGGTAATACATCTACGATGGGATCAAAAGGTGCATATGCTTCAGGTAATTTTGCTAATAAAAAAGTCATACTAAAATATTTTTTNAATATAAATATTATTTTTAACAACTATACTGAATACTAATAATATAAATCAAAAAATTTTTATAAATTTTTTAATAAATAAAATATAAAAATATTAAAGAGATGATCCTAAACCTGAATATGAACCATAAAAGAAAATGGCTAATAAACCAACAGCAGCAATTCCCACTACAACACCTACAAGCCATAAAGGAATACGTCCAGTTGTTCCAGTATTTGACATTTATTTAACCTTCATTTTAATTTTAATTTTTTATTTTGTTAATTATTATTATTAAATATTTAAATAATTAATATTAAACAAAATTTTTATTATAATAATTTATTTTTAATTAGTATTAATTAAAAATATAACTCGAAAATAAAACAGCTAATACAAAAATAAGTAATAAACCCCAGTATAGACTTGTACGATTTAATTCTACATTTTGTTTATTTGGGTTTGGTTTATTCATAACCTTAAAACTCCTTCATAATAAAATAATTTTCTTTTCTAAAAAGAAATAAAACTAATTAAATAACTTTTATTGTTTAAATAAAATTTATATTAACGTTGAATAAATTGCATTGCTGTAATAGCGCCTAAAAAGAAAACTGTAGGTACAGCTAAAGCATGTACAGATAACCAACGAACAGTGAAAATTGGATAAGTATATGTTGATTTTTTTGATGACATAATTAATAAATTGTTGTATAAAATTTAGATTGGGAAATTTAAATTAAGTTTATTTATAAAAAAATAGCTTAATTTAAATTAAATTATTTTTTTAATTAATTGTTGATAATTTTTTTACTTGTTCTAATGCATTTGAACGATTTGTAATTAACGGAGCCTCTTGACGATCTTCTGTAAAATACTCATTTGGACGTGGCGTACCAAAAACATCATAAGCTAAACCGGTACTTACAAATAGCCAACCGGCAATAAATAAAGAAGGAATTGTAATACTGTGAATAACCCAATAACGAATACTTGTTAAAATATCTGAAAACGGGCGTTCTCCTGTAGTCCCTGCCATTTTTTAACTCCTTGAAATAAAAAATAAATTAAATTATTTTGTTTCATTTTTATATTTTTAATAAAAAAATGGGAGAAACAGCCCAATTTTCTAAATATTATAAATTTTTTTTTATTCAAATTCAAATATTCCAAAAACTTAATTATTTTTTAAGACTTTGACAAAAACTTATTTTTTTTATAAAATATATTATATATATTTTATAAAAAACTTTGTTTTGAATTATAACTTTGCGGAGTTCGTATAGTGGTAATACCTCAGCCTTCCAAGCTGAAGCTAGGGGTTCGATTCCCCTACTCCGCTAATTGGGATTATATTATTTTAATATAAATAATTTATAAATTTGACTAATATTTAACACATTATTAAAATAATATATAAGAGAAAATATTTTTATTTTTTCTTATATATTATATAATTTTATAAGTTATATTATTATTATTAAAATAAAAAATGGCAAAAAAAAGTTTAATTGCGCGTCAAAAGAAACGTGAAAAATTAGTTGATAAATACAAAACAAAACGTGAAAATTTAAAAATAAAAATAAAAGAAGAAAAATTTTTAGACGAAAAAATAAATTTATATAATAAATTACAAAAACTACCTAGAAATAGTTCTGCTACCAGACTTAATAATCGTTGTCTAATTACAGGACGTCCAAAAGGTTTTTATAGAAATTTTGGATTATCTCGTCATGTTTTAAGAGAAATGGCCCATAATTGTTTATTACCTGGATTATCTAAATCTTCTTGGTAGTAATAAATAGAAAAGCTTCTTTTTAAAAATTTAATATATAATTAATTTTTATTAATACTTAATCAAGCAAAAATTAAAAATACTTTTTTAAAAAAAATATCTATATATATATAAACTATGGCTCGCGAAAAATTTGAAAGATCAAAACCACACGTTAATATTGGAACTATCGGTCATGTTGATCACGGTAAAACAACATTAACTGCCGCTATTACTATGGCATTACAAAAATTTAGTGGAAACATCGGTAAAAAATATGATGAAATTGACTCTGCGCCTGAAGAAAAAGCACGAGGTATTACTATTAATACAGCACATGTAGAATACGAAACAGAAAATCGCCATTATGCTCATGTTGATTGTCCCGGTCATGCTGATTATGTTAAAAATATGATTACAGGTGCAGCTCAAATGGATGGTGCTATTCTAGTTGTATCTGGTGCTGATGGCCCTATGCCACAAACAAAAGAACATTTATTATTAGCTAAACAAGTAGGTGTTCCTAATATTGTTGTTTTTTTAAATAAAGAGGATCAAGTAGATGATCCCGAATTATTAGAATTAGTTCAATTAGAAGTTCAAGAAACACTTGAGGCTTATGAATTTCCAAGTGAGGAAGTACCTATTGTAACTGGTTCAGCTTTATTAGCATTAGAAGCTTTAATTGAAAATACTGAAGTTTCTGATAATCAATGGGTTGAGAAAATATATACTTTAATGGAAAAAGTTGATAGTTATATTCCAACTCCTGAACGTGAAACAGATAAAACATTCTTAATGGCAGTAGAAGATGTATTCTCTATTACTGGTCGTGGAACTGTTGCAACTGGACGTGTTGAACGTGGTGTTTTAAAAACAAATGAAACAGTAGATCTTGTTGGATTAGGAGATACAAAAAATGTAACAGTTACTGGATTAGAAATGTTCCAAAAAACGTTAGATGAAACAGTTGCAGGAGATAATGTAGGTGTATTACTTCGTGGTGTTCAAAAAGATGAAATACAACGAGGTATGGTAATCGCTGCCCCGAATTCAATTGAACCTCATACAAAATTTGAAGCACAAGTTTATGTTTTAACAAAAGAAGAAGGTGGCCGTCATACTCCATTTTTCCCAGGTTACCGACCTCAATTCTATGTTAGAACAACTGATGTTACAGGTAAAATTGAAAATTTTACAGCAGATGATGGGTCTGAAACAAAAATGGTAATTCCAGGGGATCGAGTAAAAATGGTTGTCGAATTAATTCAACCTATTGCTATTGAAGATAATATGCGTTTTGCAATTCGTGAAGGAGGCCGTTCTGTTGGTGCTGGTGTAGTTTCTAAAATTTTAGAATAGAGATTTAATTTATAAAAAAAAAAAAAAATGAAATTAAATAAATTAATTAAAGATATTGAATCAGATTATTTAAAATTAGATTTGCCTTCATTTAAAATTGGAAATATTGTTTCAATTGACGTTTTAATTCAAGAAGGTAATAAAAAAAGAATTCAATCTTATAATGGTAAAATAATATCCCAGCATTTAGCTGGTTTAAATTCAACTATTACAGTTAGAAGATTATCAAAGGGTATTGGTATTGAAAGAATTTTTCCAATACATTCACCAGATATTAAGTCAATAAATCTAATTGAAAAATAAATTAAAATAAAAAACAACTAATTTAGTTGTTTTTTATTTTAATTTTAATATAATATTATTATATTATTTTTTAATAATAAATAATTAGAGCCTTCTTAACTCAATTGGTAGAGTATCGGTCTTGTAAACCGAAGGTTAGCGGTTCGACTCCGCTAGAAGGCTAAATATATATATATAAAGTTATTTAATTCCTATAAATCTTAAATTAAATTTTTAAAAAAACAAGGGGTTTTTTTTGAATAGCATAATAGCATAAAATATTGTTTTTTTTTTGCATAAATTTTTTATATTAAAAGTTTTTATTTATATTATTTTTTTTATAAGTATGTAGTTTAATATAATAAATTACCACTTTTAAAAAAAAAGTGATAATTTATTAGAAAAAAGATTAACCATTGATTGAAGGAGCTTCAACTGATGCTAAATCTAATGGGAAGTTGTGAGCGTTACGCTCGTGCATTACTTCCATACCTAAGTTAGCACGGTTGATGATATCAGCCCAAGAGTTTAATACACGACCTTGAGAATCAACAATTGATTGGTTAAAGTTGAAACCGTTTAAGTTGAATGCCATTGTCGAAATACCTAAAGCAGTGAACCAAATACCTACAACTGGCCAAGCAGCTAAGAAGAAGTGTAATGAACGTGAGTTGTTGAATGATGCATATTGGAAGATTAAACGACCAAAGTAACCGTGAGCAGCAACGATGTTGTAAGTTTCTTCTTCTTGTCCGAATTTGTAACCTTCGTTAGCAGATTCGTTTTCAGTAGTTTCACGGATTAAAGATGAAGTTACTAATGAACCGTGCATTGCTGAGAATAAAGATCCACCGAATACACCAGCTACACCTAACATGTGGAATGGGTGCATTAAAATGTTGTGTTCAGCTTGGAATACGATCATGAAGTTGAAAGTACCTGAGATACCTAAAGGCATACCATCAGAGAATGAACCTTGCCCAATTGGGTAAACAATGAATACAGCAGATGCTGCAGCTACAGGAGCTGAGTAAGCTACTGCGATCCATGGACGCATACCTAAACGGAAAGATAATTCCCACTCACGACCCATGTAAGAACATACACCTAAGAAGAAGTGACAAACGATTAATTGGTACGGACCACCGTTGTATAACCACTCATCTACAGAAGCAGCTTCCCAGATTGGGTAGAAGTGTAAACCAATAGCGTTTGAAGTTGGAACTACAGCACCAGAAATGATGTTGTTTCCGTATAATAATGAACCTGAAACAGGTTCACGGATACCATCGATATCTACAGGTGGTGCAGCAACAAATGCGATGATGAATACTGAAACAGCTGTTAATAATGTTGGGATCATGATAACACCAAACCAACCTACGTATAAGCGGTTTTCAGTTGAAGTTACCCATTCACAAAAGCGAGCCCATAAAGATGAAGCTTCGCGGCGTTCTAAAATTGCAGTCATATTTATTTATATTTATTTTTAAAAAGTTAAAAATTTTTCCCAAACAAATTATTTGTTTGTTATATATTATTATAAATAAATGTATAAATTATGTCAATTTTAATTTTTAAATATTGCGAACAGGGGGAATCGAACCCCCGACCTCGCCTTGGCAAGGCGATATTTTACCTCTAAACTATGTTCGCTTTCGCAAGGCTTATATAATTTTAATATATATTATATATATATTAAAATTATATAATAAAAACTTTTTTATATATTGTCAATTATTATTATAATTTATTTAATAGTTTATTTATTAATAATTTATCATTAATACCAGGCCACGCAATACCGTCTAATCTTGTTGGTAAAGTTTCACCTAATTCTAAATATTTTTTTGATTTTGAATCCAGTTTTGATTTTGCCCAATACCAATTATAATTTGGTAAACGATTTAATAAATAATCACTTGTTTTTGAACTAATAACTTTTTTTGTACTTGTTTTTAAATTACGAGATTCATTATTTTTAGTATCAAATTGTAATATTTGTTTAAAATTATCTAATTGTTCAGATGAAAGTTCTAATGATGGTAATTTAAGAATTAAATTTGATTGGTTTTTAATATTTTCAATTGCAGGAGACCATGACTGAAAAGTAAAATAAAAAGGTAAATTTTTAGATAGTTCTAGTTCAGCTATATTTTTATTATCTCTAAAATCATAACTAAAATTGTTATCCCCCGATTGTAAATCTTCTGGTACATAACTAGCTTTAATAAGAAATTTTCGTAATGAAGAGTCCCACCCAATATATAGTGGAGCAGTATTATTCAATACCATATATTTCGATGGATCTAAATTAGTTTTATTCAGTTCTTCATGTAAAAAAACTTTATTTTCATTTGAAAAATTATTATATTGTGGTTGATCAAACTTTAAAACTTTTTTTAAATTAAACTCTGAGTTTAAAGAATTGTTTTTGTTAATGTCAAAATTTAAATTAATAGCGTTAAAATGTCTTATTAAACTTAAAGAACCCTTAAATTGTTGATTATAAACTTTTTCAGCATATGATTCTTTATTATTAATAACCAACTTTTTATAATCTTGAATAGTATTTAAATAATTTTGTAAAATAAGTCGACGTTTAAATAAATCGATTTCCTCATTTACTGTTAAATTATAAGAATTGGGTTCTCCCCATAAAAAAGGGTGCATATCTAAATGCATTAAAGCTTTATATACAGGATTACTATAATATTTTTCTCTAAATTCACGATGAACTTGAACTTGTTTTATTTGGTTTTTTGAATTGGCATCTTGATAACCCAAATAAATATCATTTCTAAATAATTGAGTAAAAATTTCTTCAATTGCGCTTTCTTTTTTTTGAAGTTTTGTACTATATAATTCTAAATTAGGTGTTTCATAATTAGGAACTTCAAATTTAATTTGTTTAAAATTATTTTTCTTAGTACTGTTGATTTGTTTACGAGTGCTACTTCTTTGATCTGTTCTTAAATTAAATCGATTTTTCCATAAACTCTCAGATTCTAAACTATATTGTTCATACTTTAAATAATTTGTTATATCTTTTTTTATTAAATCAGATTTATCAAAATTTAATGGATTTGTAGCTATATTTATAACAGACATCTTATCTTTATTTGTTTTAAAAGAACTATAAACAGGTTTAGGAAGAGTATTTTCTAAAAATCTATCTTCAGAAACAAAACCTAATGGACCATAAATTAAATAGTCAAAACCATAATAAGGAATATTATTAAAACATAAAATTGTTGTTATAAATAAACTAATATAATGAAAGCGCTCATTTACAATAATAAACGGAATTTTAGAGCATATAGTATTAGAAATAAAATTATAAATATTAATTATTAAAAAACCAAATAATGCTGTAAAAACTAAACTACCTAATAAAATACCAATTAAATAAGAAAAATTATTTAAAAAAAAATATTTAATATTTTCATTAGTCTGTAATAAATTAGAATAACCGTTAACAGTTAAATTACCAAAATAGTTATAAATTGATGTTTGTTCAGTCCAAGATAAAATAAAATTTAACCCAAATAATTTTAATAAAACATCTTTTTGATAAAAATTTATAATTTTCATATTTGGATTATGAATCATACTATAAAGTAAATTTACCAATAAAAATAAACCTAATAAAAGATTAAAAGGTTCAAAAGTTAAAAAGGGTAAAATTAAAAATTCAAAACCAAATAAAATGGAACTAAAAAAAATAAATTGGCCAAATATTGTTCCTAAGGCAGCAAAAATACCGGCAGGTAATCCATTAATAATAAGAGCTCTAATTGTTAATAATTGAGGTATTGAGAAAGGAAGGACTAAAAAAAAACTATTTAAAAAACCGGTAAAAAAATTTTTAGAGTTTAATGATGAATTTTCAAAAAATGAAAAAAAACTTTTATCAAGTTCAATTTCAAGCGCTGTTTCAAATAAATTTTTACCTTCTAAGATTGCTATGTAATTATGTTTAAAATTTGCCGGTAATTCTATAAAGTCAGTCAACCACTTAAATGATAATAAATAAATAAAGAGTATACTTAAAGAATTACCAATATATAAAAAAATAGATTTAAAAAAAATAAAAGCATTAAAATTTTCATTTAAAATAAATAATATATCATTAATATGATCAACATAATCTTTTAATGCATTAATAAAAAACATACTTAATTTCCTTCGAATAAAAATATTTAAAAATAAATATAGCTTGTAAAATTAAATTATAACAAATATAATTATATTATAATTTAATATAAAAAATAGGGCTTGTAGCTCAGTGGACTAGAGCACACGGCTACGAACCGTGGTGTCGGGGGTTCAAATCCCTCCTAGCCCAAACTTTCACTTTAACTCCAATTATGTTTATGATAAAAAACCATAACTATGTAAGCCTTTACCCATTAAGTTAACACCTAAATAACAAATCCAAATAATTATAAAACCAAAACTAGCTAACAAAGAAGATTTAAAACCATTCCATCCTTTTGATAAACGAGTATGGAAATATATTGCAAATATAAACCAAGTAATTAAAGCCCAAGTTTCTTTAGGATCCCAACTCCAATAAGAGCCCCATGTTTGATTAGCCCAAACAGCTCCAGACAATAAGCCCATTGTTAATAGAGGAAAGCCTAGACCTAAAATTCTATAACTTAAATTATCTAAGGTTAACATTAAAGAAACTAAATTATCTAATATAAAGTCTTTTCTAAAAGTTGTATCTTCAAATTCTTTTTCTTTAATTTTATTTATATCAAAAAAATAAGAGTTGTTGTTGTTAAAAAAATCTAAATTTACTTTTTTAATTGAATTAGAGTTTTCTATTTTAGGATATAAATAATTTTCAGAATCTAATTTATTATCTAATAATAAAAGCTTTTTATTTTTATTATATAAAAAATTACTTACAAAAGTCAAAATTAAATAAGCTATTGAAAATAAACAACCGCATAATAATGCAGCATAGCTTAATATCATAACTGTTACATGCATTAATAACCAATTAGATTTAAGTGCAGGTACTAAAGCATTTGCTGTTTTTAATTCAATAGGTAAACTAAAATTAGCAAAGGTATTTAATAATAAAATTAGCGGAGTTAAAATTGAACCAAAGATAGAGTTTAAAAATGAATTATTTGAATATACTGTTTTATTTATTTTATTATTATTTTTTAAAAATAATGATACTAACTTATTATAAAAATTTTTAAAATAATTTTTTTTTTCAACGCTAATATTAAAATTAAAAATAATTAATATACTAGTTAAACTATAAGATAAAAATAAAAGTGATTCATATAAATTACTTAAAGGAAAATGATTTGAATTTACCCAACGAATACAAAGAAATGAAAATTGTAATATATTACTAATTATAATAAGTATATCAGGTAAGTTACTAAAATACTTTAAAAAAAAAGATGATTTTAACCAATATAAAATCATTGCTACAAATAAAATGGTAAAATTTATATTTATAAGACTAGTTTCTAAATTAATATTAAACATGCAATAAATTTTTAATTTAATTTTTTATGAAAAAAAATTTTATATATTATATAATTTATTAATTAAACATTAATAATTATTAATAATAAAATTAACTACCTACTTTAAAAGCGTCTATAAAAAAACCTAGTAATAAACCCATTTTATAAAAATTTAAAAATTTTAAATTTTTAAATAATAAAAAAAAAAAAATTGATTTTTATATATTTTTAAAAAAACCTTATTCTTTATTAGGACCTCTAATTTACGATACTTAAGTGATTTTATATATGTTATAAAATTTATAAATTCAATAACTAAAATTGTTAATATAATAATTAGACCATCCCAATTAGTATAAAACCTAAAAAAAATTAAAAAAGTACCAAATAAATTACCACAAATAAAACCTAATAATAGTAAAAATATATAAATAACAAAATATTTTTCGATAAATTTAAATTTATTTAAAATATTTTTTAAAAAAGAATTTAATAGTTTTAAAAATTTTGTATTATAAAACATTTTTTAGGGAATCTCAATCTCAATCTCAATCTCAATCTCAGTCTCAATTTCAATCTCAATCTCAAAAAATTGTTTAATAAATTATTTATTTTCTCTGTTTGCTTAAAAAACAGAGAAAATAAATAATTTATTAATAAGCTAATCCCATACTACGAGTTGTTTCTGAACCTAGATATACTCGTACACTCAAAAAATCAGTAGGGCAAGCGCTTTCACAACGCTTACAACCAACACAATCTTCAGTACGTGGAGCAGAAGCAATTTGACTTGCTTTACAACCGTCCCAAGGTACCATTTCTAATACATCAGTAGGACATGCACGTACACATTGAGTACAACCAATACATGTATCATAGATTTTTACAGAATGAGACATAATTAATAAAAATAAAGTAAATAAATAAAATTACGGATTAACAATTTTTTTTTATTATATATAAAATAAATATTATATATTTAAATATATAATAAATATTTTATATTGTAAATATTAATTAAATTTTTTATAAAAAAAAAAATTTTTTATACTTATTTATATTATAAATTTAGGTTAATGATAAATATAAAGTTTATTAAGTTATTATAACTTTTTTATTATTATTTATAGATTAATAAAAAGTTAGAATAACTTTTTATTAATCTATAAATTTTATAAATACTTAAAATATATAAGTTAAATATTTATTATTAACCTACAGAAATTATACGAGCTAAGAAGAATGACCAGGTTGTAGCAATTCCTCCTAATAAATAATGTGCAACACCAACAGCTCGACCTTGAGTAATACTTAAAGCACGAGGTTGAATAGCTGGAGCTACTTTTAATTTATTATGAGCCCATAAAATTGATTCAATTAATTCTTGCCAATATCCACGCCCACTAAATAAGAACATAAGACTGAACGCCCATACAAAGTGCGCACCTAAGAAAATTAAACCATATGCCGATAATGCTGAACCATATGATTGAATAACTTGAGCTGATTGTGCCCATAAAAAATCACGTAACCAACCATTAATAGTGTTAGCACTTTGAGCAAAGTTACCCCCTGTAATATGTGAAATTCCAGAGGCATTTACTGTACCCCAAACATCTGATTGCATTTTCCAACTAAAATGGAAAATAACAATTGATAATGAATTATACATCCAAAATAAGCCTAAGAAAACGTGATCCCATGCTGAAACTTGACATGTTCCACCACGACCTGGACCATCACAAGGGAAACGGAAACCTAGATTTGATTTATCAGGGATTAAACGAGAACTACGTGCAAATAATACACCTTTTAATAAAATTAATACTGTTACATGAATTGTAAACGCGTGTATATGATGAACCAAGAAATCTGATGTACCTAATGAAATTGGCATCATCGCAACTTTACCACCAACAGCTACAACATCCCCACCCCAAGATGGGCTTGTACTTGCTAAAGCATTAGGAGCAGTAGCGTTTGGTGCTAAAAAATGAGTTTTTTGAATCCATTGAGCAAAAATTGGTTGTAATTGAATAGCTGTATCTGAGAACATATCTGCAGGACGACCTAGCGCACTTAATGTATCGTTATGGATATAAAGACCAAAACTATGGAAGCCTAAAAAAATACAAACCCAATTTAAATGAGAAATGATAGCATCTCTATGACGAATCATACGATCTAATAAATTATTATAGTTATTTGTTGGATTGTAATCACGAACCATAAAAATAGCAGCATGAGCTCCAGCCCCAACTATACAAAAACCACCAATCCAATTATGATGTGTAAATAACGATAATTGTGTAGCATAATCAGTTGCCAAATAAGGATAAGGTGGCATAGCATACATGTGATGAGCCACAATAATAGATAATGATCCAAATAAAGCTAAGTTAATTGCTAATTGAGCATGCCATGAAGTTGTTAAAATTTCATATAAACCACTATGTCCTTCACCAGTGAAAGGACCTTTATGTGCTTCTAAAATTTCTTTCATGCTATGTCCAATACCCCAATTAGTACGATACATGTGACCCGCTACAATAAATAAAACAGCAATAGCTAAATGATGGTGTGCTGTATCAGTTAACCATAAACCTCCCGTTACTGGATTTAAACCACCTTGAAACGTTAAAAAATCACTGTATTCAGACCAGTTTAAAGTAAAGAAAGGTGTTAAACCTTGTTTAAAACTAGGGTATAACTGAGCCATTAAACTTGGATTTAATAACAATTCATGTGGTAGTGGGATTTCTTGTGGATCAACCCCCGCATCTAATAGTTTATTAACCGGTAAAGAAACATGAATTTGGTGTCCTGCCCAAGCTAAACTACCTAAACCAAGTAAACCAGCTAAATGGTGATTTAACATAGATTCAACATTTTGAAACCATTCTAGTTTTGGTGCACTTTTGTGATAATGGAACCAACCAGCGAAAAACATTGCTGCTGCCATTACTAAACCACCAATTGCTGTAGAATATAATTGTAATTCAGTTGTAATTCCACTAGCTCTCCATAATTGGAAAAAACCAGAAGTTATTTGAACACCTTGGAAACCGCCTCCTACATCTCCATTTAAAATTTCTTGACCAACAATTGGCCAAACTACTTGTGCACTTGGTTTAATATGTGTAGGATCACTTAACCACGCTTCATAATTTGAAAAACGAGCTCCGTGAAAATACATACCTGATAACCAAATGAAAATTACACCTAGTTGACCAAAGTGCGCACTAAAAATTTTACGTGAAATATCTTCTAAATCTGATGTATGAGCATCAAAATCATGAACATCTGCGTGTAAGTTCCAAATCCAAGTTGTTGTTGTCGGTCCTTTTGCTAAACTACGAGAAAAATGCCCAGGTTTTGCCCATTTTTCAAAACTAGTTTCAACTGGATCACGATCAACAACAATTTTAACTTTTTTTGCTTCGCGTTCTGGTGGACTAATTGTCATTATATTACTCCTAAAAACAAATATTTTATTTTATAATACTAGTAAAAGATTATAATTTAATTATTATTTAAAAATATAAATTAAAATAAAACTCTAATATAAAATAAAGTACATTTTTTTTTAAATGTATTTTTGTAGTATTTAACTCTTAATTTTTATTATTATTATACCTTTTTTATTTTTTAATTAAGGGACCAAGACCAAACCTTTTTAAGGTTAAGGTTAAGGTCCTTTACTTTATTTTACAAACTAAAGTTAGAATAGACCTTTAAAAATAAAAAATTTATTAAATTTAGAAAACTTTTTTAAAAAAAAATAGGTGAACCTATTTTTTTAGGGCAATTTTATATTATAAATTGGCACCAGGTTATTTTCACAAGGGGCTACCCCCTTACTATCGTTACCCCTAATTCGTTTAACAATCTAGTTCGAGATGGTATAGTGTTGTTCCGAATTAGCTAAGACACCAAAAATTTTATTATATTTTATTATATAAGGTCAAAATCAATCGATCCTTTGTACATCTCAGCTGAAATTATTACTAATCTTACACTTGATGCCAATCTATCGGCTTGTCTTGCCGCGATCTGATAGAGAGCATTCATCTTGAGGTGGGCTTCTCACTTAAATGCTTTCAGCGATTATCCACTCCGTACATAGCTACCCAGCGTTTCCTATTGGCATAAGAACTGGTACACCATCGGTACGTCCCTTCGGGTCCTCTCGTACAATGTTGAGATCCTCTCAATGCTCTTACGCTTATACCGGATATGGACCGAACTGTCTCGCGACGTTCTGAACCCATCTCACGTACCGCTTTTATGGGCGAACAGCCCAACCCTTGGGACCTACTCCAGCCCCAGGTTGCGATGAAACGACATCGAGGTGCCAAACCTCCCCGTCGATGTGAACTCTTGGGGGAGATCAGCCTGTTATCCCTAGAGTAACTTTTATCCGTTGAGCGACGGCCCTTCCACTCGGAACCGTCGGATCACTAAGGCCGGCTTTCGCCTCTGCTCGACTTGTTGGTCTTGCAGTCAAGCTCCCTTATACCTTTGCACTCTACAGCTGATTTCCGTCCAGCTTGAGGGAACCTTTGCACACCTCCGTTACCTTTTGGGAGGTCACCGCCCCAGTCAAACTGTCCATCTGAAACTGTCAAGGATCCTGATTCAAGGAGTCCTATTAGAATTCTAGCTCTTTTAGAGTGGTCTCTCACTGATGGCTCCATTAAGTCCGAAAACTTAATATCAACGCCTCCCACCTAGACTGCGCAAAAAAAGCCCGAACCCAATTCCAAATTACAGTCAAGCTTCATAGGGTCTTTCTGTCCTGGTATAAGTAGTCCGCATCTTCACAGACATTTCTATTTCACCGAGTCTCTCTCCGAGACAGTGCCCAGATCGTTACGTCTTTCGTGCGGGTCGAAACTTACTCGACAAGGAATTTCGCTACCTTAGGACTGTCAGAGTTACAGCCGCCGTTCACCGGGGCTTCAGTCGTCAGCTTTTTCTAATCCAAAGAATAGAATAACCGACTTCTTTTACCTTCCGGCACTGGGCAGACGTCAGCCCCCATACATTGTCTTACGACTTTGCGGAGACCTGTGTTTTTGATAAACAGTCGCCTGGGCCTGGTCACTGCGGCCTACATAATGTAGGCACCCCTTCTCCCGAAGTTACGGGGCCATTTTGCCGAGTTCCTTAGAGAGAGTTATCTCGCGCCCCTTAGTATTCTCTACCTACCTACTTGTGTCAGTTTAGGGTACAGGTTGATTTGATTTAACGATAATAAAAGCTTTTCTTGGAAGTATGACTAAAACTAAACCAAAATTCTATATAATAGAATATCAGTTAGATCGTATGTTTTCTAAAGAAAGTTTTTTTTCATTCTTTTAAGAATTCAATACTTCTACTAGAATACCAATATCTAGCTAGTTACCGCCTTCTCCGTCCCTCTTTACCAAATCAAATCAAGTACAGGAATATTAACCTGTTTTCCATCGACTACACCTTTCGATCTCGCCTTAGGTCCTGACTAACCCTCCATGGACGAACCTTGTGAAGGAACCCTTAGGTTTTCGGGGCATTGGATTCTCACCAATGTTTTCGTTACTCAAGCCGACATTCTCACTTCCGTTTCGTCCATTAAAATTCACATTTTAACTTCACCCTATAACGGAACGCTCCTCTACCGTAACAATTATAAAAAACTGTACCCACAGTTTCGGCGGATGGCTTAGCCCCGTTCATTTTCGGCGCAAAAAGGCTCTACCAGTGAGCTATTACGCACTCTTTCAAGGATGGCTGCTTCTAAGCAAACCTTCTGGTTGTCTTTGCCTTTTTACTTCCTTTATCACTTAGCCATCACTTTGGGGCCTTAACTGGTGATCTGGGCTGTTTCCCTTTTGACAATGAAGCTTATCCCCCACTGTCTTACTGGTTGATGGAAAGCATATTTAGTATTCTTAGTTTGCCACGATTTGGTACCGCTTTCGCAGCCCGCACCGAAACAGTGCTTTACCCCTAAATAGCCCATCATCAACCGCTGCGCCTCAACACATTTCGAGGAGATCCAGCTAGCTCCGAGTTCGACTGGAATTTCACCCCTAACCACAGCTCATCCGCTGATTTTTCAACATCAGTCGGTTCGGTCTTCCACTTGGTGTTACCCAAGATTCATCCTGGCCATGGTTAGATCACTCGGGTTCGGGTCTATAAATAGTGACATACGCCCTTATCAGACTTGCTTTCGCTTTGGCTCCAAAAAGTTATTTTAACCAAGCCACTACCTATAAGTCGCCGGCTCATTCTTCAACAGGCACGCGGTCACTTTAGCTCCCACTGATTGTCAGTTTACGATTTCATGTTCTTTTTCACTCCCCTACAGGGGTTCTTTTTCACCTTTCCCTCACGGTACTGTTTCACTATCGGTCATTTAGGAGTATTTAGTCTTACGAGGTGGTCCTCGTATATTCACACGGAATTTCACGTGTTCCATGCTACTTTATAATCATTTTTTATATTTTAAACTACTGGACTTTCACCATCTATGGTGCAGGATTCAGCTGCTTCGTTTAATAATTTTTTTTTATGATTAGACTATTTCCGTTTCGCTCGCCGCTACTAAGGAAATCGCGTTTGCTTTCTTTTCCTCTGCTTACTAAGATGTTTCAATTCAGCAGGTTGTCTCTTACTTAATTATGAATTTACTAAGTAGTTATATAGGTTTTCCTATTCGGGAATCTTCGGATCAAAGTTTGTTTCCAACTAACCGAAGCATTTCGTTGGTATCCACGCCCTTCATCGACTATAAATGCCTAGGTATCCATCATAAACTTTAATATATTTGACCTAGTCAATATAAATCCAGTAAATAAAATTATTTTATTAAATTGGAGATAAGCGGATTCGAACCGCTGACATCTGCCGTGCAAAGACAGCGCTCTACCAACTGAGCTATATCCCCAATTTGTACTAAAATTTTTTTACTGGTGGGCTATACTGGATTTGAACCAGTGACCTCACCCTTATCAGGGGTGCGCTCTAACCAACTGAGCTAATAGCCCTCTTTACTTTAACTATAGTTAAAGTAAAGTAATTATTTTCTTTTTTTGAAGGAGGTGATCCAGGGCCACCTTCCAGTAGCCCTACCTTGTTACGACTTCACCCTCGTCACTAACTGTGCCTTAGACGTTTACAACGGCTTCGGGCCTAGTCAGCTCCGATGGTGTGACGGGCGGTGTGTACAAGGCCCGGGAACGTATTCACCGCAGTATAGCTGACCTGCGATTACTAGCGATTCCGGCTTCATGTAGGCGAGTTGCAGCCTACAATCCGAACTGAGATTAAGTTTTTGAGGTTCGCTGTACTTTCACAAGTTAGCATCTCTTTGTCTTAACCATTGTAGCACGTGTGTAGCCCGGGATTTAAGGGGCATGCTGACTTGACGTCATCCTCACCTTCCTCCAGCTTATCACTGGCAGTCTTGCTAGTTTCCTAAAAGCAACTAACAATAAGGGTTGCGCTCGTTACAGGACTTAACCCTACGTCTCACGACACGAGCTGACGACAGCCATGCACCACCTGTATCTATGTTTAAACTTTTTCGTCTCCAAAAAATGCATAGTATGTCAAACCCCGGTAAGGTTCTTCGCGTTGCATCGAATTAAACCACATGCTCCACCGCTTGTGCGGGCCCCCGTCAATTTCTTTGAGTTTCACTCTTGCGAGCATACTCCCCAGGCGGGAAACTTAACGCGTTAGCTACAATACTGCATTTTAAAAACGCAATATTTAGTTTCCATCGTTTACAGCTAGGACTACTAGGGTATCTAATCCTATTCGCTCCCCTAGCTTTCGTCTCTGAGTGTCAGTTTTGGTCCAGTAGAGTGCTTTCGCCATTGGTGTTCTTACTGATATCTGCACATTTCACCGTTACACCAGTAATTCCCTCTACCTCTGCCATACTCTAGTCTAAAAGTTTCAACTGCCTGCCTAAAGTTGAGCTTTAGTTTTTGACAGTTGACTTTTTAAACAACCTACAGACGCTTTACGCCCAATCATTCCGGATAACGCTTGCATCATATGTCTTACCGCGGCTGCTGGCACATATTTAGCCGATGCTTATTCATTAGATACCGTCATTATCTTCTCTAATAAAAGAAGTTTACAACCCGCAGGCCTTCATCCTTCACGCGGTATTGCTTCGTCAGGCTTGCGCCCATTGCGAAAAATTCCTCACTGCTGCCTCCCGTAGAGTCTGGGCCGTGTCTCAGTCCCAGTGTGGCTGATCATCCTCTCAGACCAACTACTGATAATTGCCTTGGTAAGCCTTTACCTTACCAACTAGCTAATCAGACGCAAGCTCATCTTTAGGCAGTAACCTATTTAACTTCTCAGCATATAAAGTATTAGCAACCGTTTCCAGTTGTTATCCTTTTCCTAAAGGTAGATTCTTACGCGTTACTCACCCGTCCGCTACTAAGTATTATAATTCAATGAACTATTATCTTCGTTCAACTTGCATGTGTTAAGCATACCGCCAGCGTTCATCCTGAGCCAGAATCAAACTCTCCGTGATAGTTTTTTAATAATAATATTTTGTTTTAAATAAATATTATTATTTACATTAGTGTATTCAACAAAATATATTTTAATTTTTTAAACCTGTGTCATCAAAACAGGTATACTTATTTATTAATATAGATTGTAATAAAACACTTAAAATTAAGTGTTTTATTACAATCTATATTAAAAATTATATTGGAAATTCGAAACCTGTACCAATTGGTACTAAGTGTCCTAAGATAAGGTTTTCTTTTAAACCTCTTAAAAAATCACGTTTTTGTAAAATAGCTGCCCTACTTAAAATTTTAATAGTTTCTTGAAAACTAGCAGCTGATATAAAACCATCCATTTCTAGACAAGCTTTACTTATACCTAAAATAATTGGTTCATACTGAGACTTTTTACCTTTTAAACCACTATTTATTAATTCAATCCAATCTAAATAAACAATATCTCCCCTTAAAAGTCCAGTATTGCCTGGATTAGTTATTCGAACTTTAGAAGTCATTTGTTTAACTATTATTTCAATATGTTTATCTGAAATATTTACTCCTTGAGATTGATAAACTTTTTGAACAGAATCAACAATGTATTGTTGAATAAAAATAATACTTTTATATACTGCTTCTTTTTTAGAATAATGCTTCTTATATTTTTTAAATTTTAATTTAATCAACGAATTTAAACTAAATTGGTCTTTTATATTTTCTCTTGCTTCTAAAAGTTGTTCAATTTTAGGAATACCTTGAACAATATCTTCAGTTTTTAAATTTTTATAAGTTAATGTCAATAATGGTGAATTAGTATTGATAAAATCACCCTGTTTTAAATTACAAATACAGCCAGGTGATAATAATAAAGATTTTGCACGACGTAATAATACTTTATTTTTATTTAAAAAAATAACTTGACCGGATTGATTAACTGCAAAATTTAAAATAATTTCTTTTGAATAAGGAATAAACTCACCTAATTTTACTTTAAATTGTGGATGTGGAAAAACAGTTTTTAAATAAGTTTGGGCTTGGGCTTGGGCTTGGGCTTGGGCTTGGGCTTGGGCTTGGGCTTGGGCTTGGGCTCCATTATTAAAATTTAATGGAACTTTATATGTTAAAAAATCAGAATTTGTTAAATATATTAATTCAGGAAATAATGATGATTTTTTTTTTAAATTTTTATTTAAATTAAATAGATTATTTATATTTTTAAATTGTTTATTTTTTTTAATATCAAAATTTATATTAGAATAATAAAAAGAAGACGAATTATAACTTTTTAAAATTTCTCCTTTAAAATTACTTAATTCATATTTTAATTTAGGTATTTTATTAGTAACTTTAATTTTTTTATTATTATAAATAGATACTGTTTTTATTTTATTTTTAATTAATTTTAATTTATTAAAAATACCATTAGGTATTTTATTAATTGGAATTAATAATGAATTATTATAATCATTAATAAATTCTTTTTTAAAAATAAAATTTATTTGAAATAAAAAACTATTTTTTTTAATTATAAAAAGGTCTAAAATTAATATAAAGTTTGATATATTTTTTTCTTTTTCAATATTGATTTTATTTTGATATTTAGTTTTATGAATATTTAAAGTTATTAAATTATTTAACGATTTTTTATTAATATTATAAATAGTTGAATTAAAATTATTATTATGGCTTAAACAATTATTTTTATATAAGTAAATTGAGCTTAAATATGGAATATAAAAATTACAAAAATTATTTTTTTCATTTTTTAATATATAAAAATTAAACATTTTTTTATAATTATAATTAAAAATATAAAAAATTTTTAATTTTTTATTATCAATATTAGCAAGTATATTATTCTTACAATTACTTTTATTTAAATTTATTTTTAAAATCATATTAATTAAAAAAATAGTTTTTAATTTACTATAAATGTTTTTAAAACAATAATAACCTTTAAAATAGAAAAGATCATATAGTTTATAAGTTTTTTTTTTATTTAATTTAAAATAATTTTTTTTTAATCCATAATTTGAAGCTAAGTTTAAACCTATTAGTTTTTTTAAAGATAAATTACTTAAAGAATATTTATTATTATTAAATAATAAATAATTACAATAAGTAAATTTAGTTAAAAATTTTTCTTTTTTTATTAAAATAAAAGGGTTTTTATTTAAATTTAAAAATAACTTGTTTTTTATTGTACTATTAAAAGGAAATTTTAAAATATAATAACGTAAATCATTTTGCGGTAATAATAAGTTATTTTCATAAAAATCTAAATATTTTTTTGAAGAAAAATTATTTAAATAATCAAAATCAGAACCTTTTTCAATTAAACAAATATTTTTAAATTTACTAAATTCTATTAATAAATTAGAATTATATTTAAATGATATTTGTTTAATTAATAATTTTGGTTTATAACGACTATATTTATTTATATATATTAAAGTATTAGTAATTAAAAAAATACGTTTTAAATTATTTAAATAGTTTATTTTGTTATTATTACTAATTAATAAATTTTTATTAATGAATTGTTTTTTAAAGTTTTTTTTTAAAAAATTTGACTTATATTTTAATTTCTTTAAATTTGATGTTTGAAAAAAAACTAAACGATAAAAATTATTTATTAAAATAATATTATTTTCGTTATTAGTTAATTTTTTATAATTTATTATAGTCTTTATTTTTATTTTATAAAAATAAAATTTAGTAAAAATAAAATGATTATTTGTATTTAAATAATTATTCTTTAATATTAAATTATTTAAATATATTAAAGAGGAATACAAATAAATATTTAAAAGTTTAGATCCAGTAAAAATAAAAACACTATTTAATAAAGATTTTTTAATTTTAAAATTTAAAAAAGACTTTAAAAAATTATTACGGCTATTAAATTGTATTTTTAAAAAATTATTTTTAAAACGAAAGGCAAAAAATTTATTTAATGTTACTGTATTTTCAAATAATACATATTTTGTAATAAAATTACCGTTTCCAATAACTTTTTTATAATTTAAAAATAATAAATCAGATTTATTAATTATATAAACCCAGCCATTATAATTATTTTTTAATTTTTGTTTATTAGAGCTGAAAGTAAAAATTTTTAAAAAAGTAAATAAATTATTATTTTTTATTTCTAAATTTTTTAAAAATTTATAATTTTTAATATAATATAAACTCAATATATAACTAAAAATATAATTTATATTTATCAAAAAAATATTTTGTATATAAATATTGTTATATTTAGTTAATAAAAACTTTAATTTAAAATTAAAAAATTTTAGTTTTATAAAATTTAAAATATAATTATTTTTATTAGAATTTGATATAGGGGGAAATACAATATTTGATAATGTATTTTCTTTAAAGTTTGTTTTGATTTGAACTCTAAATAAATATAAAGTATTTATAGGAAATATTTTTTTTATTTTAAGGGAATCTAAATCTAAATTTACTTTATTAAAAAATAATTTATTTAAAATATCATAATATTTTGATTCTTTTTTTAAACTTAAACTCGATGAAATTAAGTTATAATTATATAATTCTGAGTTATTATTTTTAGTAACATAGTAATTATTTGATAAAAATAAAAAATTAAAAATTGATTTATTGTTTAACCAATAATCATAATAATAATTATTAGTAAATAATAAAATATTACTTTTAAAATAATTATTTATCCAATAATTTTTTAGGCTCATTAAAATATTGGTATTAGAATTTTTATTAATTAAAATATTATTATAAAATAAACTAAATTTTATTAATTTATTAACTTTTTTTACATAAAAAATATTTAAATAATAAGCCCATTTTTTTTCAAATATATAACTTAAATTATAAATAGAATTATTTTTTTTATAAAAAAAAACATTGGATTTAGATTCGGCTAAAAAATTGTTAATATTTTCATATTTAATTAATTTATTTAAAAAATTATTTGATATATTAATTTTAGTATTTGATATTTTTTCTAAATAAAAATTATTTACTTTATTTTTAAGCTTATTATTAAATAATAAATAAAAAAATTTTAATTTATAATTTATATTTTTTGTATTTACTATTTGTAATTTTTTTAGATTTCTATTTTTACTAATAAAGTAATCTGAAATATAATTTTTTGATAATCTATAAGGAGTTTGTTTATTCAAAAATAAACAAAAAGAAGATTTAAGTTTATTATTAAAGCTTTCGTCGTTATTAAAACTATTGTAATTATATAATGGTTTAAAAATAAAAAAATTTTTATTATTTTTAATTTTAAAACTATTATTAGTATAATATTTAAAACCGGTTTTATTAATTAATTTATATTTATTTTTTAATTTATTTGCTTTTGAAAACCATATAATAGATATATTAAAATTATTTTTTTTATCTAAAAAAAAATAATTTTTATGAATTTGTAAATTTAAATCTAATATTTTTTTATTAGACTCAAAAAGAACACTAAAATTATTAAGAATATTTAACTTTTTATAATTATTATATTTAAATATTAATAATGAATCTAATTTTAAACTTTTATTATAAAATAATGATATAAACATATTATTATATGATATTAGATTATTTATTGAAAAAGAAACAAAAAAATATTTTTTTAATTTTTTATTAATAATATATATTTCATTATTATTAAATTTATTTAAAAAATTATAAAAAATATTAATACTTATATTAATATTTTTTATAAATTCTAAAAAAGTAATATTAGAAAAAATTAAATTATATTTAATATTATTATTTCTATTTATTTTTTCTTTTTTATAGTAAAGTAAATCGATTTTAAAATTTGAAGATAAAATTGAAGAAATATAAGTTGAAAAATAAAAATAAATAATATCTTTCTTTAAATATAAAATTTTTTTTTGATTAATTTTTCTAACATTATTTTTTAATAATAAATTTTTTAAATTATTTTCTGATTTTAGTGAATTATTGTTTAATAAAAAATAAAATATAATTGAAATGTAAGAAATATTAAACAGAATAGATTTTATAAAAAATGTATTTAAAAATAGTTTTTCAGAATAAAGTAAATCAGAACTACTATTATTTAGTATTAATTTATTATTTTTTAAAAATAATTTTTGTTTATTTTTAAAACAAATAAAATTATTTTTCTTAAAAATTAATTTTTTATTTTTTATAACATTATTTTTATTAAATAAAAAAAATGATTTATTAAAAAAGTTATTTTGTATTTTATAAAAAAAATTCAGATTTATTTTAAATTTTTTAAGCTCAAAAAAAGATAAAAATAAATAATTAAAATTTGAAGAATTATATAAATTTGATTTTATTAAACTAATATTATTATTTAATAAAATTTTATTATATATTAAAATATTTTTTTTCTCTAAAAAATCTTTATTTGTTTTTAATAAAATATTATTATCACTATTTTGAAAAATTTTAATCTTTTTATAAAAACAAATTATATTATTAGAAAAAAAATTTAAAGATAAATTATATTCTTTAATACCTAATTTTTTATCAATATTTACTAAATTTATACTAGTTTTAATATTATTATCTAAAAAATAAAAAGGCCATATTAAAGACTTTTTATTTAAATAAGATTTAAAAATATTTTCAATTTTAATTGAATTGTGTTGAACCTTATTAAATATAATATGTTTATTTATAAGTTTTGTTTCTATTTTATAATGTTTATTATTTAATTTTTTATATAATAATTTGTAAAAAATAGCTAAAATAAAAAAATTTAATGATGTATTATTAAAAAATAAATAAGAAGAATTTTTATTAAAATTATTAAAAATTTCAACTGAATTAGAAATCTTTAAAAAATTTTCTAACTCATTAAATAAATTATTCTCATTAATATTAATGCCTGATTTACTATAAAAATAACTTATAATTTTTCTTTTTTTATTATTATTTAGCTCAAAAAAATATAATTTTAAATTATTAGACTTATTAAGTATTTGTTTAATATTATTATGTTTAGAAAAATTTTTAGAATTTGAAATAAAAAATTTTTTATTCTTTTTTATATTTTTAAAAAAATATTTATACTTTAAGTTTTTTAATTTAAATAAAGTCTCATAATTTAAATTAAAATTATTTATTTTTATACTTTTAAAAAAATTTTTTAGCTTAGAAAAAAAAACAGGTTTATTTTTTATAATAAACAAATCTGTTAAAACAAAATTAAAAGGTATTTTAAAAATATAAAAATTATTGTGTTTAATTGTAATTTTAAAAGCTTTCGATTTATTTAATTGACAAAATAAAAAACAACTTATCGGTAGTTCAAAAAAACTATTATTATTATATTTTTCAAATAATATTACTTTATTTATTGAGTTTAAATTAATACATAACTTATAAATAAAGCCGCTATCGCTATCGCTATCGATAGAATAATAATTTTTTTTTTTATTGGGGGGCTGCTGCATGGTTATCTTATTTATATTTAAAGGTGGCTTAAAAAAATAAGTTTTTTTTACCTTTTTTATATTATTAAAATTATTATTTAAATTTGAATATTTAAAAGAATATTGATTAGTATTTGAATAAATTTTTGTATTTTTAATAGATAATTTTTCAAAATTATTGTTAATAAATTTTCTTTTAAAAATACTTGATACTTGAAAATAATCATAATTTATAAATAAATTAGATTCCAATATAGAATAATATAAAATTTGATTGTTTTTAATTTTATTAAAAAAATTAAAGACTTTTAATTTTTTTAAATTAAAATCATATTTAGTAAAATTGTTTTTACTTTTATTTAAAAAAAGTAAATTATTTTTATTTGGAAAAAATAAATTATATAAAGAAATAAAATTATTAAAAAAAACAAAATCACCTGCTTTAATAAAAAGATTTAAAGGCTTTAAAATATTCTGTTTATTCGATGATAAAACCCATAATTCACCTGTTTTTGAGTTTACATACTTCTTTAAATTTGTATCTGTTTTATTTAATAAGTTAATTGATTTACTATCTTTAAAACGAATTTCACCGGAAAATTCAGAATATATAGTTTGAAAAACATCTACACTTTGCTCTAATTCAGTTATAAAACCGATAGGTTCTGCTAATACTTGATTTTTTAAAACTTCTTGACCTTGTTTAACAAATAATAATGTAAATAATGGTAAATTTATTTTTGAAACTAACGATTTTTTTTTATTTACAGATTTTAATTTTAAAAAACCTTTTTGCTTTGTTAAAAAAGCAATTTTTCCATGTGTAGTTCGAACAAATTTACCATTTATTGTATCTGGAAATTCAATATAACCGTTAAACATTGCACGAATTTCACTTGAACTTTGTCCTGAAAAAACACCACCAGTATGAAATGTCCGCATTGTTAATTGTGTACCAGGTTCTCCAATTGATTGAGCAGCAATAATACCAACAGATTCACCTAAAGAAACTAAACGATTAGAAGATAAACTCCAACCATAACAAAGCTGACAAACATAATTTTTATCTTGACAGGTTAGTGGTGAACGAACTAAAATTGGTTTTTTACTTTTTAACAAAATATCTATCAATTTAATAGTAATTTCTTGATTTCTTAATGCAATTTTTTTATTTTTTGATCCTTCAGGATATATATCAGGGTCAGGAAGTTTTTTTAAGATAGAAGAATCTTTAAAAAAACAATGTATATTTGATTTTATTACAATATCATAAATATCTTCTGCTAATACCCGACCGATTAATCTATTTTTTAACGATAAAAGCTTTTTATTATTAGTTGTTTTTAAATCATATAAATAAATACCTCTTAAAGTTAGGCAATCATATAAACGAATAATTACGTGTTGAGCGACATCTACTAATCTGCGTGTTAAATAACCAGAAGTAGCAGTTCTTAAAGCTGTATCAACAACACCTTTTCTAGCACCATAACATGAAATAACATATTCAGTTAATGTTAAACCTTCACGAAAATTACTTTGAATTGGAAAATTTATAATACGACCACTAGGATCAGCCATTAAACCCCTCATACCAACTAATTGACGAACTTGTGAAATATTACCACGAGCTCCGGAAAAAGCCATCATATAAACTGGATTTAAAACATCTTTATTTTTAAAATTATTAATTACTTCCTGTTTTAAAATTTCATTAGTATTATTCCACGTATCAATTACTTGTGAAAAATATTCAATAGATGTTAAATAGCTTTTTTCAACATCTTGATTAGTATAATTTAATTTAGATTCAGTATTAAATAATAGTCTATTTTTTATTAATGGAATTTGTAAATCATCAATACTTAATGATAATCCAGCTTTTGTTGCATAAGAATAACCTAGTTTTTTTAAAATTTCAACTAAATCAACTGTTTTTTTTTCCCCAAATAATGTTATTGACCAATAAATTAATTTTTTTAATCTACTTTTATTAAAAGTTTTATTAAAATAAAGAAAATTTATATTTTTATTTTTAATCATTTTGTAAATAATTTTTATATTTTTATATATCAATATAATAATATATTTTTTATTACTATATTTAATTTTATTATTAACCTATAAAATAGGACTATTTTTTTTATCCAAATTAAGCTTTAAGCTCCAAAAATAATACTTCAAAAATTAATTTATTCATTAATACACGGCCTGGTGTTGTTTTAATATAAATTAAAATTTTATTAAACTGCCAATTATAATACAGTTTATATTCTGAATAAATTTTACTTATATTACCACGTTTATCAATTTGAATTTCTAAGCAATTTTGATGATTTAAATTAAATTCTATTTTATTATTATATTTTAACCAAATTAAAGTATGCAACTCTAATAGCTGTTGATTAAATAATTGAAAAATTTGATCAATATTACTAAAAATTAAAAATAAATTTTTATTAACTATTTTTAATTTATCTTCTTTATTTATTTTATATAATAAATAGTCATTAAAATAATTGAAATTTTTTATTCTTTTTATTTTATCTAAAGTTGTAAGATAATAACAACCCAATACCATATCTTGGCTAGGAACAATAATAGGATCCCCTGTAGCAGGAGATAAAATATTATTACGGCTACATAATAATCTCCAAGCTTCAGAACAAGCTTCATAAAAAATAGGAACATGGACAGCCATCTGATCTCCATCAAAATCAGCATTAAAAGCTGAGCATACTAGTGGATGTAATAGAATAGCTCTACCAGAAACTAATTTTGGTTTAAAGGCTTGTATACCTAATCTATGTAAAGTGGGGGCACGGTTTAATAAAACTGGTCTATTTTCCATAATAAATTTAAGAATATTCCAAATAATTTTATATTTATTTTTAATTAATCTTTTAGCATTTATAAAATTTTTAGCAAATTTTTTTAATAATAATTGACGTATTAAAAAAGGTTGAAACAATTCAATTGCCATTTCTTCAGGTAATCCACACTCATATAACTTTAAATTTGGGCCTACAACAATAACTGATCTACCTGAATAATCAACCCTTTTACCTAATAAATTTTGACGAAAACGACCTTTTTTACCCTTGACCGTATCAGATAAAGATTTTAAAGGTCTATTATTAGACGAGGTAAATAATTTAGAATCGCCCTTTCCATTTTCAAGTAAAGCATCAACTGATTCTTGTAATAATCTTTGAGCATATCTCATTTCTGGAGATACATTTAAAGAATAAAAATCATTAGACAATCTTTTTAATCTTTCATTTCTGAATATTACTTTTTGATATAATTTATTTAAATCTGAAACTGCTACTTGTTGACTATCTAAAACAAGTATTGGGCGTAAATCAGGAGGTAAAACTGGAATAACATTTAAAATCATCCATTCTGCTTTAACTTCTTTATTTAAAAAAGGTTGTAACAATTTTAAACGACGAAAATAAGTAGCTCTTAATGAACGCAAAGTTTCTACTTTTCTAAAAATTTTAATAAATTTATTATAATCTTTTAATTTTAATAACAATTGATTATTTTTAACCATTTTAATTTTTATATTTTTTTCAACATCAACTCCAAAAGTACTAGCATTATCATTAAAAAATATTCGAAATTTTAAAAAATTTTCATAATATTTTATTTGATTATTTAAATTAAAAACTTTGTTTTTAATATTGGAAATTAATAATTCAATTGAAATAAATTTTTTAGTTTTAATTGAGGAGTTTGAATTTAAATTTTCTAAGTCTACAGTAGGGTTTTTATATAAAGATAAAAAAGAATAATTTTTTTTATTATTATTTAAATTATTATCTTTATTTAAAAAAATATTTTTTAGACAGCCTAAAGAATTTGAGTTAGAAATAATTTTTTTTTTATCATTTTTTTTAATATCACAATTTATAAAACTAATATCAAAAGTTTTTAAAATATTTTGAATTGCAATAGCCCCTATTTGAGGCTCATCAAAACATATACTACGATCAACATAACAGGGTATAACTTTATCATTTATAGAAGCAGATTTCGTAATATAAAATAAAAATGTTTCCCAATCAGTTTGATTATTCCATAAAAATAATTGACTTATTATATAATATTTATTAAAGTGTAATTGATTTTTAGATATATATTCTTCTATTAAATTATTAAAAGTAAAATAATCTAAACTATTATTAACTTTATTAGAAGGTGTTACTAAACTATTTTTTAAATAATCAAAAGATAAATATTGTTCATAAATAAAATCGTTATCTTTAACTTTAATTTTATTATTTAAAAAAAATGATTCTTTTAGCTTAGAATGCCAAATAATATTTTTAATATATATATAAGTACTTGAAAATATATCCTCTATTTCAATTTTATTTAACATTAATTCAATATTTTTATAACTATTTTGATAGTTAACATTATTTTCATATTTAAAATCATAAGAAAAATTAATAAATAAATTATCGTAAACACCAAAAAATGAAATTAATTTTTGCAATACTATATTTTTAGAAATATTAACATCATTATTTATAAAACTTTCATTTATATTTAATAATTTTAAAGTTTTTTTTGAGTCTAATAAAAAAAAATTAGTTTTTTTAGAATTTTTTAATAAATATTTAAAATCTTTTTGTAAAATATTAAGACATATTTTTAAATCAAAATTATTTGTTTCTTTTTGTAAAGTAATTAAATATTTTTTATCTAACCAAATAAAAGAAAAAAAATTTGAATTATTATTTAATTTATTTAACCATCTAGGATTTATTTTTTCTTCTTCTAAATCGTATATATCAAAAAATTGTTCATCATTTTTATTTGAATCATTTTTATTTGAATCATTACTTATATTATTTTGTAAATTAATTTCTGTATGAATTTTTGAGCTTGAGCTTGAGCTTGAGCTTACTTTTGGTGAAACTTCAACCAATTCTGTTAATACGCCATAGTTACTAAAAAAAAATGCAATTAATTGTTTTTTTTCATTATAAATTAAATTTTTATAATTATTTTCTTTATAATTAGTATTATCATAGTTTTTTATTAAATCACATTTTGAAATTAAAAGTTTTTTAAATAATTTTATTTTAGAAATAATTAAACTTTTTTGAATTGTTGTAAATAATATAGAAATTATAAATTTACGAAATTTATTATTACCTAATGGATTTTTTAAATGCGCTCTAATATTAGATTTATTATTATAATAAAAATTTAAATAATCTAAATTATTTAAAATAATAGAATTATTAAAATTTAATTTTTTTTTATTAATTTTTAAATATCTAGGAATAAAGTAAAAATTAAAAACTTCTTTTTTATTTTTTATATTTAAATAAAATTGTTTAAATAACTGATTTTTTAATTTATTTTTAAATTTAATATTAACTAAATCTGATTTTTGATCTTCTAAATTCATATGAAAATTTAGTAATAATAAATTAGGCTCAATTGTTTTTAATTTTTCTAATTGATTTAAACCATCTTTTATCGTACTATTATCAAATTGTTTCTTTAGTAGAACTTGCTTTTTTTTAGCTTTATCTTCATTTAAATCAAAATTACTAAAATTAAAATTAGTTTCAAATATATTCTCTTTATTTTTTAATGAATCATAATTAAAAGATAACTTATTTGATTTATTATTGCTATAAAAATCTGAATTATTAATAAAATTAAACTCATATTCAGAATATAATGTTTTTAATAAAGTCTGAAATCTAATTATAGAAAAGCAGTATTCATTAATTTTAATTATATTTTTTTTATTTTTTTTTAATTTTTTTTTATATGAAATAATTTTAAAAAAACACACATCTGATAAAATATCATTACTTTTTCTTAATTTTAATATTTTTTTATCTTTATTTTCAAATTTATAATTATTATTAATATTATATTCATCTTGATTATAATATTTTTCTAATAAAATTAAATTATTAATTATATGCATATTATAATATTTAATTTTATTTTTAATTTTACTTAAATTTATATGAAGTTTTTTTATATCAATTTTTTTAGTATATTTAAATTTAAATATTTTATTAGTTTTTATAAAATTTATTTTTTCAAATTGTGAATATGTTTCATAAAAATTAGATAAAATATTTGAACTATATTTTATCTTATTTTTATTTTGTGTATTTTCTTTATTATAAAAAGAATTTTTAATTTCAGGTTTATTATCTAATAAAGAAAAATTTTGATAATTCATATCATTAATACCAGATTGATTATTTAAATAAAGCCACCAAATAAATGTTACTAACCCACCTTTATAATTTTTAAAATTTATTTTTTTTTTTGTGTAATTAAGCTTAAGCTCACTTGTAGGCAAAAAATTTTGGTTTAGATTTGATAAAGAGCTTACATTTGTGTTTGTGTTTGTGTTTGTGTTTGTGTTTGTGTTTGTGTCAAAAAAATTAAGCTCTTTATTAAAAATAAAAAACTCTAAAATATTATTATTTATTACTAATTTTTCTTTATTACTATTAAAAAAAAAATAACCACTTTGAAATATTTTAAAAGGAGATTCTTGAAAATTGGAAAGGTTAACAAACATATTTATATTATTAAAATAAGTTTTATTATTTGATTTTATATTATATATTAAATTAATGTTTTCTAATTTAGTAAAATTATTTTTTTCTTTTTTAAAATTATAATTATTTAGTTTAATTAAATTACCACTAGTAATAAAAAAACATTTTTTTTTATTTAAAATTAATTTTTGTAATATTTTATTATTGTTAAATAATAAAATTGGAAAATCAAGAGAATAAGAATTCTTTTTTAAAACAATATTTTTAACTTTATAACTACTTTTATTAAAATTTAATAAATTTTTATTATTTTTATAAGTATTTAAATCTAATGAATTAAATTTTAAATTATTTTTTAAAATACTATGAAAAATTAAAGTTATTGGATTACTTAGCCTTAAAATAATTTTTGGTTGATTATTTAATTTTATATTATTAATCCAATTTTTATTTAAACCAATAATATTATTTTTTAATTTATAAAATTTTTTAATTTTATATTTTTTTTTATAATCTTGTTCTAATAAATTAATATTATTTTTATTTTTAATAAATAAATTATTATTATTTAATAATAAAAAATTATAATTATTATTAAAAATTGATGAATTTAAAATTGATTTATCACCTATTAAATTATTTTTTAATATAGAAGAAAAATTTATATAATTTAAATTATGCTTAAAAGATTTTACTTGAGTTGATAAAAATTCTAGACAATAGGCAATAGACTCTAAATTTTTTCTTTTAAAGTTTAAAATAATAGAAATATAACTTATAGAACCTTTTAAATACCATATATGAGTTACAGGAGAAATTAGTTCAATATAACCTAATTGATATCTTCTACTTGATAAATTTTTTAGTGATCCAAAAATTGTTTCACAAAATAATCCACCTTTTTCAGGTTTTAATGTTTTATAATTAAATGTTTTTGGGTTTAAAATTTTTCCTTTATTTAATTTTTCTTTTATAGTATTATCAATTTGATTAGTTTTTAAAGGTATAACTTGTGTCCACTGTTTTATTTTTTTAGGAGATGCTAAACTAATTTTTATAGATTGAAATTTCAAAAAATTAGATTCATTTTTAGATTTATTAATTAAAAAATTTATATTCATAAAAAATTTGGGGTTTCTGTTTCTTTTAAAGGAGTTTCATTTAATTTACCTAATAAAATAAAATTCAACTCCTTTTATTTTTATATAAATTTTTTATAAAGACTTTATAAAAAATTTATATCTATTTTTTCAGGTTTACCTGTAGATGCTATTTTATAAATAGAAATATCTAAACAAAGAGCTTGTAACTCTCGAATTAAAACTTTAAAAGATTCTGGTGTTCCACATTTAATTGATTTATTATTAATAATTGATTTTGTTAATTTATTTCTTCCTTCAATATCATCTGATTTTATTGTTAATAATTCTTGTAAAATATAAGAAGCTCCAAATCCTTCTAAAGCCCAAACTTCCATTTCACCTACTCTTTGACCACCTTGTTTTGATCTACCTCTTAACGGTTGTTGAGTTATTAAAGAATAAGGACCAGTTGAACGAGCATGAATTTTTTCATCAACTTGATGAATTAGTTTTAAAATATAAGCTTTACCAACTGTACTAGGTTGTTCAAAACAATCACCGGTACGACCATCAAATAATCTTATTTTACCTGGAAAATTTGGATTAAATAACCAATATTGTCCTGTTTTAATACGGGCTTCATATAGTTTTGAATATACTAAACTTCTTGACGCTTCAGAACCATATATTTCATCAAATGGTTGTATTTTATAACATTGACCTAAGTATGTTCCCGCTAAGCCTAATAAACATTCAAAAATTTGTCCCACATTCATACGTGAAGGAACTCCTAATGGATTTAAAACTAAATCTAATGGTGAGCCATCTGGTAAATAAGGCATATCTTCAGAAGATAAAATATTAGAAATTATTCCTTTATTTCCATGTCGTCCAGCTATTTTATCACCTACTTGAATTTTTCTTTTCTGAGCAATATATATATGTACTTTTTTTATTTTTTTTACTTTGTTATCTTCATTTTCAACGAAGTTTTTAGGAATATTATATGAATTATTTGATAATAAATAATTACTTTTTTTAAATCCAATTTTTCTACTGAAAATAAAATTGTACAAAGAGGTTATAACAAAATTAGGGTTTTTATTTTTTAAAAAATAAAAAATTTTTCTATTAAAAAAATCTTTATATTTTAACTTATTTAATAATAATGAATTATGAAAAATTTTTAAATATTTTATTTTTTTAAGCTCATAATTATTAAATTTATTTTTTTTTAAACTACTAAAAAACGGAAATAGTAAAATTCTTTTTCTTTTTTTATATTTAATTTTATTATTAATTTTTTTTTGTTTTAATAAAAATTTTTCAATATTAGTTGATAATTTAAATTTTTTATTATTTTTTTTATAATAAAAATTGTAAAAATTATTTAAATAGAAATACTTTTTTATTTTAGTATTTGATTTTTTATTTTTTAATAATTTATTTTCAAAAAATAAATTTAATTTGTCTATATTTAATTTTGAAAGCTTAAAATTATTTTTTAAATAAATATTTCTTTTTTTCAAAAATTTATAAATAAAGAAATTTTTATTTTTTATTATTTTTTTAAGCTCATTATTTTTTAATTTTAGGTTGTTATTATCCAAAGTATTCAAATTAGAAGATATTTCTTTTTCTATTAATTCAATATGAATAACACGACCTTTTATACCCAATGGCACACGTAATGAAGTATCTTTTGTTTTTGGTATAGATTTCCCAATTATATCATACAATAATTTTTCATATGCTGATAACTTTTTCTGTCCGTGTCCAATTGGAGAAACTTTTCCAACTAAAATATCCCCTTCTTCAACCCAAGTTCCTAGTTTAACAATACCATTAGAGTTTAAATAGTTAAATACATTTTTTTTAGGCTCATTTAATTTAGACGTAAGTTCTTCAGATCCAAACTGAGTATCTCTAATTTCAGTTTCATATCTTTCAATATGTAAACTTGTAAAAATATCATCATAAACTAATCTTTTATTTATTAAAACCGCATCTTCAAAATTATAACCTTCCCAAGGTAAATAACCTATTAAAATATTTTGACCAATTGATAATTCACCTTGGTTACTTGTTGAATTATCGGCTAAAACATCACCACTTTCTACCCATTGACCTTGTTGAACAATGGGTCTATGTACTAAATAAGTATCTTGATTTGATCTATAAAAAGGATCACATTTATAATTTAATTTAACTTTCAATACTTTAGTTTTATTTAATACTTTATTTTTATTTATAAAATTAGTATATGTAAATTTATAATTTAAAATAGAAAAATTTAAAAAAATATTTTTGAAATTAAAATAATTTATTAAATATCTTGATCTTGATTTACTTCCTAAGTTTAAGTTTAATTTACTCTGATTAAAAGTAAAAGATTTTTTTGAAGCTGAAGCTCTTTCAAAATCAAAAGAAGGTGTAATTTTTTTTTTTAAGATCAGCTTCAGCTTCAAATTATGCGTATATAATTTTTTTTTATTATTTAAAATTAACTTATTGTTATTTTTTAAATTAAAAAAATTATTTTTTATTAATGAATTTAAATCAACTTGTTTATTTAACTTAATACTTTTTTTTATAAAAATATTTTCTTTAATTTGTTTTTTTTTTGTATAAAAATAATTAAAATTATTCCAACTAAATCTTTTAATTAAATTACTACCTAATTTTAAACTTAAACTATCTTTTTTTTTTAAAAAATTTTTTGATAAACTTATTTTATTTAATACTAAATTAAAATATCTAGGAGAAATTACTTTTAAAGGCTTTATTTTATTTCTTTTTGATATATTTAAAAAATTCATAAATAAATAAAAAGTTAATGGGCTTTTTTCTAGAATTAAGTTTGAATAATTAATTATAAGATTTGTATTTTTAAAGGACCCATCCCAATCCCAATCCCAATCCCCAGACCCAGACCCACCAACTTTTTTTAATAAAAATAAATTATTTTTTGATAAAAATGGCTTTATTTTTGATTTAAAATAATTTGTTTTTTTTGAATAAAAATAAATTATTTCAAAAAGTGATAGATTATAATTTTCATAATTTAAATTAAAGATATTACTAATATTTTTAATATTTAATAAAGAAAAATTATTAATTTTTAAATTTTTGAAATATAATTTATTATAGTTTGTATAAACAAAATTATTAAACCCAAATAAATTTAGATTTGAATTTAGAAAAACTTTTTTTATTTTTTTTTTATTTAAATTATTTTTAATAAGACTGTTTTTGTTAATAATAATTTCTTTATTAATTTTTTTTAATTTAGAATTAAAAGTAAGTTTCTTATTAAAAAAATATTTTAATTTAAAATTAAATTTATTTAATAAATTTCTTTTAGAACTTAAAACAATTATTTTTTTACCATCAACGTATATTACTAAACCACCAGTTTTTGCTTGTATTGCATAATTAATATCCGCAATAATATTTGATTCTAAGCCAGTACCTACAATAGGAAAAGTTGGTTTTATAACTGGTACTGCTTGTCTTTGCATATTTGATCCCATTAAAGCCCTATTTCCATCATTATGTTCTAAAAAAGGTATTAAAGATGTAGCAATAGATATCATTTGAATAGAATTTATAGCGATATAATCCATTTTAATTCTAGGTACTCTTTTAAATTCTTTTAATTGACGACAGGGTATATCTATTTTACCAGGTAAAAAATTTAATTTGTTTTTTTTTATATCTCCTGGTGCGATATTAAAATTTTTTTCTTGATCAGAAGAAAATAAAAATAAACCTTGGTTTAATAAAATAAAACCCTTATATATTTTATAAAATGGTGTTTCAATAAAACCTTTAGAGTTTAAAGATGAATAAATAGTAAATGAATTTACTAAACCGGCATTTTGTCCTTCTGGTGTTTCAATAGGACAAATTCTACCATAATGAGTTGGATGAATACCCCTAATAGCCATACCAGCAGTATCCCGGCTTATACCACCAGGCCCTAAAGAACTAAGTCTACGTTTATGTGTAATCTCTGCCAATGGGTTTGTCTGATCTAATAATTGAACTAAAGGATTCGTATTAAAAAATTCTCTTAATACATTATTAAATAATTTAGAATTTATTATAATTTCTAAATTTAAATTTAAATTTTTTTTATTTTTAAACTTGGATATCTGAGTTTCAATTTTTATAGCACCCTTAGATAGCACATTTGATAACTCTAATAAATTATTTTTTTTATTAATATTATTTAATATATTAAACCTTTCAGTTTTTTTTAATAAATTAAAATATTTTTTTATTTTTATTAATTCAAAATATGAAAAAGTATTTTTTTTTATATTATAAATATTATTTGAATTTTTAATAATATCTAATTGTCTTTTAATTAAATTTATTTGATCTTTTTTTACTAATAGTGTATAGTTTGCTACTATAGATTGACTTCCCCTATTTACAAAAAATCCATTTTTTAATTTATTATATCCAAAAATAAAATTTGTCGGTTTATTTAATTTATCATTTAAAATTAATTTATCGCGTATAGTTTTTTCAAAACGTAAAATTCCTGTTCTTAGTTGAATTTGAATTAATTTACCAGACGATCTTATTTGACGATTTTTTAAATCATCAATATCAGTTGGTATTTCAATACCTTTTAAACATTGCATTAAATAAAAACAAGAAAATAATATATCTTTAGCTGTTAATAAAGTATAATCTTCAGATATATTAATACCTAATTTTTTATTTATACGTAATCTGCCAAGTTTTGATAAATTATATAAACGGGGGTTTAAAAATTTTTCATATAAAAATTTTTTTCCAATTTCTTTAACATTAATATTAGATTCTTGTAATTTAGATTTTAAAGAAATCTTTTTAACTAACTCATCAAAATTTTTATCTAAATTTAAATAACTGTTTGAATTTAGTTTACTTTCTTTATTATAATCTAATAATAATTTTTTTTTTTGTAAACTAATATTTTTACTATCTGATAATTCTAAATTCTTATATTCATTTTCATTATTAAGGGTTCCACCAGGAATTTCAATTTTAATTTTAATTTCCCCTAATTTTTTATAAGAGTTTAAATAATTATTAAAAATTGGTAAACTTATACCTAAACAGCGTAAAAAAATATTTATTGGAATTTTTGGAGTTTTTTTCATTTTTGCCCAAATATCACCACTTTTACTGTCTATTTCTAATCTTAACCACGTACCTCGTTGTGCAATAAAATCTGCAAAATAAAAAATTTCTTGATCTTGTTTTATTAATTTTTGAAAATAAATACCGGGACTTCTAACAATTTGATTCATTATTATTTTAGGAGAACCGTTTATTATAAAATGTCCATTTTTTGTCATTAACGGTAAATTCATCAGTAATAACCAATCAATTATAGATTCCTTAGTATTATGATTAATTATCTGTAATGGAACAAATAGTTGACAATTATAAGTTTTTTTTTTTAAGATAGATTGTTTAATAGTCCATTTTGGTGCTACTAATTTATATTTATCTATATAAAATAAAATTTCAATAGTTTGTGAAGAATTTGTAATTTTTTTTAATTGTTTAAATTCTTTAATTAAATCAGTTTTCAAAAATTTTTGAAAGCTTTTTCTTTGTAAATTAAGAAAATTAGGGATTTTAAAGTTTATTAAAGGATTATAAATATTTGAATAATAACAATTAATTTTATATTTATTATTTATTTTAAAAAATATATTATTTTTATTAATATTACTTTTATAAAACAAACTATATTTTAATAAAATATTATTTTTATTTTTTTTTAATATCATATAATAATTATTTATATATTATTTATTTTATTTTAAATCTTTCACTTATTTTATTTTATTATAACATTGATTTTTTTTTTTATTTATATTATAATTTAATTAATAATATATAGGCCCATAACTCAGTTGGTAGAGTGGTTGCCTTACAAGCAATAAGTCATCGGTTCGAGTCCGATTGGGCCTAAAATTATATATTTATATAAAGTATATTTAATTAATTGTTTATATTAAATATACTTTATATAAAGTATATTTAATTAATTGTTACTTTTGCACCCGCTGCTTCTAATGCTTCTTTTGCCTCATCAGCTTCTTCTTTAGAAACACCCTCTTTTAAAGCTTTTGGTAAAGATGTTGTGAATGCTTTTGCATCTGCTAAACCTAATGATGTTAATTTACGAATTACTTTTAATACAGCAACACGTTTATCTTGAGCTACGTCCTCTACAAGAACATCAAAAGTAGTTTTTTCTTCTACAGCTTCTTCACCTGCTGTTTCAACGTTAGCAACCATCATACCTCCTGCAGGTGCTGAAGCATCAACACCAAAAACTTCTTCAATTTGAGAAACTAGTTCTGTTGATTCTAATAAAGTTAATGTTTTTAATTGTTCAATAATTTGTTCTACATTTTTAGACATTTTTTTATCCTTTTATAATAAATTCGACTTACATATTATTTTTAACTATCGATAATATTAAGATAATAATAAAAACTGTAAGATATTAAGTTTATAAATTTTTATTTTATATTTAACGTTTTGAAAATTGTGGTGCTTTTCTAGCCTTTTTTAAACCATATTTTTTTCTTTCTTTAATTCGTGCATCCCGAGTTAAAAAACCCTTTAATTTTAAAGAAGGTCTATAATTATTTTGAAATAAACATAAAGCTCTTGAAATACCTAATTTGATAGCGTTTGCTTGACCTACTAATCCTCCACCTTTAACACTAATTTGAATATCAAATTTGTTTTTTAATTCAAGAAAATCTAAAGGTGATTGCATTTGCATAATTAAATAAGCATTGTCTTGCATATAATTAATACCAGATTGATTATTAATTATAAACCTACCATTACCTGGAACTAATTCTACTGTTGCGATAGACGATTTTCTACGTCCAGTTGCAATAATTTTATTAAAATTTTTAATCATTAATAATAACTCCTTTGTACATTTAGTTGCGTGAATAATATTCAACAACTAATAACTCATTAATTTTTAAACCAACCCAATCTCGATTTATAACACCATTTACAACACCTATTAAATTTTCTTTATTAAAACTTAAATGATCTGGTAATTCATTATCACACTTTTGACTTAATTGTTTAACTAATTCTTGAGACGATTGTTTATTTTTTACTGAAATAATATCTTTAATTTTACATGAATAACTAGCGATATCAACTTTATTTTTATTTACTAAAATATGACCGTGTGAAACTAATTGTCTAGCTGCTAAAATGGACGGAGCCATTCCTAAACGATAAACAATATTATCTAATCGCATTTCTAATAAAGTTAACAAAATTTCACCTGTTGAACCATTTGATTTTTTTGCCTGTTTTACATATCCAATTAATTGTCTCTCATTAATATTATAATTAAAACGCAGTTTTTGTTTTTCTAATAAACGTAATCCATAAGGTGATAATTTTTTTAAAAATTTCATCTTGGGTTGGCCGTGTTGACCTGGTGTATTGACTTTATTTGAATCTTTAGTTGTTAAACCAGGTAAATTGCCTAACTTACGAACTAATCTTAAACGAGGTCCTCGATATTTACTCATATAATCTCCTTTTTATTTATTGATTTATAAATGGCAATAAACCAGCAACACGAGCAGTTTTAATTGCATTTGCAATTTTTCTTTGTTCTTTTGCAGTTAATCCAGTTAAATATCTTGGTAAAATTTTACCTTCAAAACTAATAAACTGTCTTAGTAATTGTAAATTTTTATAATCAATTGTTCCTTGAACAAAAGATTTATTACTATTTTTTTTATAAATTGTAATTGGAATATTTATCGTTTTTTTTATTTTTTTTTTAAAATTATATTTTTTTTTCATAAATTTTTATATTTTAACTTCTTTTAATTAATTCATAAAATATTTCCGGGTCTCGTACAGCTAATTGAGCTAACCATTTACGATTTATATGAATATTTAATTGTTTTAATTTATAAATGAATTGATTATAGTTTAAACCATATAAACGGCTTGTTATATTAATACGGGAAATCCATAAATTTCTTAAATTACTTTTTCTTTTACGTCTATCACGATATGAAAACATTAAAGCTTTCATTTTTCTTTGATTCGCAGAACGAAAAAGTACAGAGCTACTTCCACGAAACCCTTTTGTTATTTTTAATACTTTTTTACGTCTTTTACGAGCAACAAATCCACGTTTAACTCGAGTCATGTTTTCTCCTTTTAAAATAGTTTTATTAATTTTTTAAAAAAAAATTAATAAAAATGTAACCTCCTTTATTTATTAAAATAATAAATTATAAAAAAAAAATCATTAAAAAAATTATAAAGTTACCAAAGTTTTTTTTATTAATTATATAAAAAAAACACAGTAAATAAAAAAGAGGGAGTAAATTTTTTTTAATCTACTAGCTTTTTTTTAGTTTTTTAATAAAATTAAATATATTTATTATAAAAATAAATTATAACGTCTTTAGTTCAGTTGGTAGAACATTGGTTTCCAAAACCAAGGGTCGTGGGTTCGAGTCCTACAAGACGTGTAAATATAAAAAATTTAATTAAATTTATTCTTTTTCTAATAGTATACTATTAGAAAAAGAATAAATTTAATTAAAATGAAAAAACTAACGGATCAGGGAAAAAACGGTTAACTTCGATTAATAAACCAGCAGTAAAACTAATCCAAGCGAAAGCAATAACAGGTGCAGTTGAAAGATATGTTAAAAAATTTTTCATTAAAAATTCCTTCAGAATAATAATAATAATAGTGTTATCTTGAATTCAAAAAGTTTTTAATTATTAACTAAAAACTTTTTTAAAAATATCACGAACTTTATCACCAGAATCAATTGTTTCTAGTGGATCTTTACGTAAACGATGTCTTAAACATAATGGGATAACTCTAAAAATATCTTGAGCAGTAACTTCATTACGACCTTCAAAAGCAGTTAATGCTTTTGCAGCTCGATTTGTTACAATATCCCCTCTTAAACCATCGACATTTAATTCCGAACATATTTGTGAAATTTTTATACGAAATTCATAATTCAAATCTACTTCTTTTAATAGTTCACGAGCTTTAACAATTTTTTCACTTAATGTTTTTTGTGACTCATTATAACTATTTCTAAATTCAATAGGATCTGAATCAAAAGCTGCACGTTGTTCAACAATTTGTACACGTAAATCAGGTTCTTTAACGGTTCTAATTTCAGCATGCATACCAAATCTATCTAATAACTGAGGTCTAAGTTCACCTTCTTCAGGATTACCTGAACCAACAAGAATAAAACGAGCTGGATGACTAATAGATATACCTTCACGCTCAACTGTATTCCACCCGGATGCTGCTGAATCTAGTAAAACATCAACCAAGTGATCATCTAATAAATTTACTTCATCAACATATAAAATGCCTCTATTTGCTGATGCTAATAATCCAGGTTCAAAAGCTTTTATTCCTTCTGTTAAAGCTTTTTCCATATCAATTGTACCACATACCCTATCTTCTGTAGCCCCTAATGGTAAATCAATCATCGGAATTTTTTTAGTTTCTGTTTCTAACTTTTGATTATTTTTTATTTTATTAGCAACTTCTTCACTCATTAATTCAGGATCATTTGGGTCTGAATTAAAAGGATCATTTGCAACAACTTTCATATCTGGTAATAAATCACTTAAAGCACGTACAGTTGTTGACTTACCTGTACCTCTATCTCCCATTACCATAACACCCCCAATTTTTGGATCAATTACATTTAATATTAATGATAATTTCATTTCTTCTTGTCCAACTATGGATGTAAAAGGAAAAACAGGACGACTTTCTAATTCAATTTTTTTAGATTCAGACATATTTTATATTATGTAATAAATATAATATATTTATCAATATTAATAATACTTAAGTAGTATTATTATTATGTAATAAATATAAAAAATTTGATTTTATTCTTCTATTATATTATTTAATTTATATATTATTTAATTTATATATTATTTAATTTATATATTATTTAATTTATATATTATTTAATAGTTATAGATAATAAATTATCTATAATATTGTTTGTATTTATATATTATTTAATAGTTATAGATAATAAATTATCTATAATATTGTTTGTATTTATTTCAAACAAAAAAAAAAAAAGTAAAAAAAAAAACTATTAATAATATGTCTTTATAAAAAGACTTTGTCAAAGTAGGTATACTTATCGATTATTAATTACTAATTTTACTATATATTAATAATTAATTTGTATTATTATAAAATTTTTATATTTAAAATTGACATATAAAGTTTATTAATCTATACTAAAATTATTAATTAATAAATTTTTATTAATTAATAATTTTAGTATAAATTAATAAAAAAAAAATTAAAATGGCGGTACCAAAAAAAAGAACTTCGAAGTCAAAAAAAAATAAACGTAAAACAAATTGGAAAAATAAAGCAGTAAAACAAATTGTAAAAGCTATTAATTTAGCAAACACTAAATAATTTTTTATTAAATTTTAAATTTGATATTTTTATAAATTAACTATAAAATTATATAATATATATTTAATTATATTTGGGCAGATCGAATGGTCAATTTATTAAATTTTAATTATTAAAAATGGCTCCACAAACTGAAACAAAAGCAGGTACTGGCTTTAAAGCTGGTGTAAAAGATTACCGTTTAACTTATTACACGCCTGATTATCAAGTAAAAGATACTGATATTTTAGCAGCGTTCCGTATGACTCCTCAACCAGGAGTACCGGCAGAAGAAGCAGGTGCAGCTGTTGCTGCTGAATCATCAACAGGTACTTGGACAACTGTATGGACTGATGGTTTAACATCTTTAGATCGTTATAAAGGTCGTTGTTACGACATTGAACCATTAGGAGAAGACGACCAATATATTGCTTATATTGCTTATCCTTTAGACTTATTTGAAGAAGGATCAGTTACAAACTTATTTACTTCAATTGTAGGTAACGTTTTTGGTTTTAAAGCTTTACGTGCTTTACGTTTAGAAGATTTACGTATTCCACCAGCTTATGTTAAAACATTCCAAGGTCCACCGCATGGTATTCAGGTTGAACGTGATAAATTAAACAAATATGGTCGTGGTTTATTAGGTTGTACGATTAAACCAAAATTAGGTCTTTCAGCTAAAAACTATGGACGTGCTGTTTATGAATGTTTACGAGGTGGTCTTGATTTTACAAAAGACGATGAAAACGTAAACTCACAACCTTTCATGCGTTGGCGTGACCGTTTCTTATTTACTGCTGAAGCAATTTACAAATCTCAATCTGAAACTGGTGAGGTTAAAGGACATTACTTAAATGCAACTGCGGGTACATGTGAAGAAATGATGGAACGTGGTCAATTTGCTAAAGATTTAGGTGTTCCAATTATTATGCATGACTACATTACTGGTGGTTTTACAGCTAACACTTCATTAGCTCATTTCTGTCGTGCTAGTGGATTATTATTACATATTCACCGTGCTATGCACGCTGTTATTGACCGTCAACGTAATCACGGTATTCACTTCCGAGTATTAGCGAAAATTTTACGTATGTCAGGTGGTGATCACTTACACTCAGGAACAGTAGTAGGTAAATTAGAAGGTGAACGTGAAATTACTTTAGGTTTCGTTGACTTAATGCGTGATGATTACATTGAAAAAGATCGTAGTCGTGGTATTTACTTTACACAAGATTGGGTTAGTTTACCAGGTACAATGCCTGTAGCTTCAGGTGGTATTCACGTTTGGCATATGCCAGCATTAGTTGAAATCTTCGGTGACGACGCATGTTTACAATTCGGTGGTGGTACATTAGGACACCCTTGGGGTAATGCTCCAGGAGCCGCTGCAAACCGTGTTGCTTTAGAAGCTTGTACACAAGCTCGAAACGAGGGACGTGATTTAGCATCTGAAGGTGGTGATGTAATTCGTGCTGCTTGTAAATGGAGACCTGAATTAGCTGCAGCTTGTGAAGTATGGAAAGAAATTAAATTTGAATTTGATGCTATTGATACATTATAATATTAATTTATTTATTCCTAAAATTATTATTTAATAGTTTAAATAATAATTTGTTTTTCCTTATAATACATAATAATATATAATATTATTATGTATTATAAGGAATAAAAAATAATGGGGTATCGTCAAGTGGTAAGACATCGGGTTTTGGTCCCGACATTCGTAGGTTCGAATCCTTCTACCCCAGACATTGACAACAAATATATAAATAATATAATATATTTTATTTATTACTAACTTTTTATATTGATATTCGCGGGATAGAGTAGTCTGGTAGCTCGCAAGGCTCATAACCTTGAGGTCGTAGGTTCGAATCCTACTCCCGCTAAATTTAAAAACATTCTTTTATATATATAATATAAACATTGACTATTAATATTATTAACTATTAATATTATTAACTATTAATATTATTAACTATTATTATTATTAACTATTATTATTATTAACTATTATTATTACCCCCAGGGGAATTCGAATCCCCGTTTCCTCCGTGAAAGGGAGATGTCCTAGGCCTCTAGACGATGGGGGCCTTAAATTATTTATTGTTTAGTATATAGATATTATATAATAACATATAATTTTTGTCAATTATTTATTTTAATTAATATTATTAAGTAGGTGGTACCCAGATTCGAACTGGGGAATAAAGGATTTGCAATCCCTTGCCTTACCACTTGGCTATACCACCAAAATTAATATTTATTTTACTTGTATACTATATTATATAGTATACAAGTAAAATAAAAAAGATTTTTATAAAAAAAGTTATTAATAAAATAATGAGCCGAGCTGGATTCGAACCAGCGTAGGTATAACCAGCGGAGTTACAATCCGCCCCCATTAACCACTCGGGCATCGACCCTTTTAATATATATTAATATTATATATATAATAATATTTTGTCAATATAATTTGAATTTAAATTAAAAATATAATATAATAATAAATATTAAATTAAATATTATTTTTAAAGGGTTGCTAGCTCAATGGTAGAGTGTTCGGCTTTTAACCGATTTGTTCTGGGTTCAAATCCCAGGTAACCCAATTATAATAATTAGTATTATATTAATATATAATATTTGAAAAATTAATTTATAATTTATATAATTATTTATAGAGTTTGAATTCAAAAATTAAAATATTTAATAACTTTTTTTATTAAAAAAAGTTATTAAAAAAAATGATATTTCTTTTATGACTTTTATTTTCCAATTAACACTTTTTGCTTTTGTTTCATTATCTTTTATTCTTGTAATTGGTGTACCTGTTATTTTTGCATCACCAAACGGTTGGACTGAAAATAAACGTGTTGTTTTTTCTGGTGTTGGAATTTGGGTTTTATTAGTTTTTGCTTTAGGAGTTTTAAATTCTTTCGTTATTTAAATTTAATTTTAATAATATTATTTTTTAAAAAAATAATATTATTAAAATTAAATATACTAAAAATTAAACTTTATTAAGTAATTAATAAAGTTTAATATTACTTTATTTATTTATAATTAACAATGAAACAAAAAAACAAAAAAAATTTATTAAGTTATAATAAAAATAAAAAAAATTTTTCTTTTTCTTACAAAGATAAAAAATTTAAAGTATTACAGTTACTAAAAAAACTATCAATTATTTATAATTTATTAATTTTTTCAAAAAAACGTTTTAAAAACGACTTTACTAATTTCCCTTCAAATTTATTTTTTATTATATTATTACCTTTATTAGGTTATACGTTAGATAAGCAAAAATTTTTTTCTAATAATATTAATAATTTCGAATCTTTTTTTTATAAAACATTACCAGGTTTAAATAATTTTAATAAAATTAATTTATCAAACCTTTTTATAACCTGGGAAACATTTAATTATACGGAGTATTTTAAAAAAATAAATTGGAATAATTTAAAAAAACTAAGTTATTTTGATAGTTCAGTTTTTATTTCTTTTAATTCAAACCTATATAATAAAAAATTTTATATTAGTACATATATTAATAATAATAATTTTTTACCTCCAAATAAAATAGAATTAACTATTAATAGTATAGAAAAAAATAAAGATTTAAATAAATATTTTATTAGTGGTCGTAAATTTAGTACATTTTTTAAACCAGATCTATTTAATAAAAATTATTTTTTATCATTCGATAATAAAAAGAATTCAAATAATTTTATTTTTAAAAATGATAATTTTAAAAATAATGAGTTTCTAAATTTAAAATATTGGCAGTATTCGTTTTATGAATTAGATCATATTCCATTAAAATTAAACAGTGTATTTTATCCTTATACTAATTATGATAATAATATTAATTTTATAAAAAAAAATAATTTAATTGAAAAGCGTAAAAATAAAAATTTAACGAAACCTTTATTTAATAATTTATTTTATTATAAAAAAATAAATTTAATTAAAAAAAATAACTTAGTTTTTTTAAGCTCAAATAATTTTAAGACTATAATTGAAAAAAAAAATAATATAATAAATTTTGAAATAGGTAATAAAAAAATAACTTCTGATATATATAATTTTAGATTTTTTCATTATAAAATTTATAATAAACTTTTTTTATTTAAAAAATTTTTAAAGTATCAAATTTTAAATTTTGATAATAATAAGTCATTAAATAGTTTTTATGATTTTATAATAATCCAAAATGTTAAATTAAATAGACCAATAAAAAAAAATATACTTTCAAATAATAATAATAAATTGATTAATATATTAAAAAATAAAAAAGAACCGAATTGGAAAAATTTACTTCGTAAAGATTTAAAAAATTTAGGTAGTACTAAAAGTGAAAATTTTATTTATTATAATAAATTTATACACCCAAATTTAAATAATAATTTAAGTTATTTAGATGAACCAGAACCACCGTTTTTAAAGAATCAACCAATATTTTCTTTAAAAAAAAATACATTAGAAAATAATAAAATATTAAAGTATAAAATTAAAACCCCTATTTCTATTAAATCTAGAGAAAATAAAAATATAATAATAAAAAAAAATAATAATTTTATTAATAAACTAAATGATAAGAATATAAAATATTCAAGTTTAAAAATAAAACCTCAAAACTTTAGTTCAAATTTTTTAGGTTTTGGTTCTTATTTAACAAAAATACCTAGAAATAAAAAATATTCATTTTTATATTATTTTGAAAGAGAGTTTTTTTATTATTTAGAATTATTAACACAAAAAAATAGATCAAAAATAAATACATCTTTTTATAACTATAACATACTATCTTTTGTTTTTAATAATAGAAATAGTAGTTTATTAAAAAATATTAGTGAATATAAAGATAAAGATAAATTCATTAAAGGCAATTCTATCAATTATAAAAATTATATTTTATTAAAAAATAAAATTATTGAATCGGATTCTAATTTAGTAAAAAGAAAAGTGTCTGGTTATTTATATCCGGATACTCAGAAAAAAAATATTATTTTTATTAATAAATTAGATTTAACTAATCATTCATTTATACAAATAAAAGGACCTAAAAATTTAATTTATAATAAATTTAAAAAATTTTCTAATAATTTATTTTTTTTATATGATAAAAAAAATATAATAAATTTTAATATAGAAGAGTTAAATTTAAATAAAAAAAATAATTTATATTTAAAAAATAAAAATAATTTAATAAATAATTTAAATTTTTTTGGTAATAAAAAAATGGATTTTGGGTTAGGTTTTAGTTATAATACAAATAATAATTTAGAATTTATAGAAATTGATAAATCTAATTATCAACCTAATCTTTCTTTACTTTATAGTAAGCAAAGACTAGATTCAAAATCTCCATTTTCTTGGCAATACCCTATAAAGGAAGATTTATTATTTTTAAATAATAATTATTTTCATTCATTATTAGTTAATAAAAAAAATTACCATAGTAATAATTTAAAAAAAAACCAGTATATAAAGACAAATTATGGTACTTGCGAAAATAATAAAAATTATTTATTAGAAGTTTGTGATTTTAATGAAATACCTTTAGTTCCAATAAGTTACAAAAGTTATTTTAAATATAATAAAAATTATAATAATTTAAATAGTTATTATTCTAATTTTATTAAAAATTTTAATAATTTATTTAATACTGACTTATATGAACTTGTAAGCTTAAAACAATGGTCTCTATTAACACAAATTGGTTTTTTATTAATATTTTTAAATTTTATTAATAATTTAAAAGAAAATTATGGTGAGTCTTTTTTAACTGCATTTAAAACATTTTTTAATAATTTTGAATTTGATGCATTAATTAATTTTAAAATAGAGGTCGGTAAGACAATAAAATCAAAAAAAATAAAATTTAATGATTTGATTGGGGGTAAGTTTTTTTTACAAGAATTTAATCAAACAATTTTATTATTAAGAAATTCTAAATTTGGTATTCAATCTAATTTTAATGTAAAAAAACCTGAATTTAATTTTAATCAGAATTCATTTAATGAGCATAAATATAAAAAAAGTTTTGTTTTATATAGTAAGAATAAAAGATATAATAATCTATTTATTATATTTAATAAAAAACAAAAAAATTTAATTTTAAATTTTGTTAATAACCCATTTTTTGGGTTTGCGTTTTTTATGACTATGGCCCCAAAATTATCTTTAAAACATAAAAAAAAACACTCTTTGAATTTAAAAAAAAAATTAGGTCCTAAATTTAATGTTGTTAAAAAATTGGGTCAAAACACAAATTTTTCAATTAAAAATTTACAAAATAAAATTTATATTAAAGGATTTTTATTAGTTGGCCCTCCTGGGACTGGTAAAACTGTTTTAGTTAAAGCATTATCAGGTGAAGCCGAGGTACCTATTGTTTTAGAATCTGGTGAAAAATTATCAAAATTTAGTTCATCCAATGATACAATATCAGAAAATGCCAAAGGTGCTTTAGAATTAAAAAATTTATTTAAAAGAGCAAAAAAAATATCGCCTTGTATTTTATTTTTAGATGAAATAGATAGTGTTGGTCAAAACAGAAAAGATGTTTTAACTGATTATCGTAAAAAAAAATTAATTAATTCTTCTACAACAAATTCTCATTATTTTTTATCTAATAATAAAATTAATATAAATTCAATAAATTTTACTAAATTAGATTATAAAATAAATAATAATTTAAGTTTTAATAAATTTAATTATATTAAAAATAATGATTATTTAGATTTAAAAAAGTTATCTAATAATAGCCAATTAAATAGTAAATCTTTATCAATGCTTACACAACTTTTATGTGAATTAGATGGTTTAAAAGATCGTAACGATCTTGTTATCATCGGAGCTACCAATCGTCCAAAGACTTTAGATCCAGCATTAACTAGACCTGGTAGATTAAGTAAGGTTGTTTATATTGATCTTCCAGGTAAAAAAAAACGTTTTGAATTATTAAAATTTTATTCAAAAAATAAAAACAGTAATATTAATTGGGAATTTTTTGCAAATCAAACAACAGGTTTAAGTGCAGCTGATTTATCTTCTTCATTAAATATATCATTATTAAAAACTATTTATAATTATATTAACTTAAAAAAAGAACAAAACTTAAAATTAGTAAGTAATTTTAATATTAAAAATAAGCTAATACCTGATTTTGAAGAAATTGAATATGGGATTCAAATTATTAAATTTAGAAATAACTCTTTTAAATATAAATCTTATGAATTAGGTGTTTTAATAAATTCTTTAATGATGAATTATAATTATTTTAATCAGATAAAATTAATAAATTTATTTGATTTTTCAAAATTTATTTTAAATTATAAAAAATTAAGTTTTATAAAAAATACTAATACAAAAAAAAAATGGGTAAATTTAAAGATAAAAGAAAATAAAATAAGCTCATTAAAACAAATTTCAAGAACTATTTTTTATAAAAAAAATAGAAAGTTTATTAGGTCTTTATATTTATTAAATGAAAAAAGTAATATTAATAAATTAATAATTAATAAAAAACAAAAATATAATTTTACAAATAAATTTAATCAATATATTAATAGATTATTTAAAGTTAATATATTTAGTTCTAGAATATTACTATTTTCAACATATATTATTAATAATCCTTTAATTTTGTCATTTAATTTATTTTATAGTTACTCAAAAAATTTATTACATTATAAATTATATTATTTTAATAAGAAAATTTATAAATTTGATATAAATAGTAATTTAATATTTGATAAAAACTTTATAACGTTTAAATATAATAATATATTAAAATATAAATTAATTAACTATAGTTTTAAATTAACAAATAATATAATTTTAATAAGTAACAAAAAATTTTATTATAAAGATAATAACATTTTTTCATTAACTAAAACTATAAATAATAATATTAAAAATAATTTTAATATTCCAAAAAAATATTTAAACACAAAAAATTATTTTAATTTATATAATAAAGTTTCTTTAGAAAAACAAACTAAGGTTCAACAACTTATATTTAGTGATTCATCTTTTATTAATAGGGTCTCTTATTATATTGCAGGAAAAGCTTTAATTTTAACTATATTAAAAAAACCCATTACTAATTTAAATACTATAAATTTATGGTCAGTTAAAAATAAATTAAATTCTAAAACAAAAAAAAAATTATTTATAGAAAATTCTATAAAAAAATTAATTAATAAAGAAGATTTTGAAAATTATTTATTTTTTATTATTAATGGAAAAATATCTGAAACTAAAATGTTATTAGATAATAATTCAAAAAATTTTTCAAATTTTGCGATTGATGATTTAAAAGAACTCAGTTGGTTATTAAATATTATGGTTAATAAAAATAATTTTTATAAAACATTAAAATCAAAATTATTAAAACAAGTATTAATTCAAAATTCAAAAAACTCATTTAAAAAAAATAATAAACAAATAATTAAAAATAATTATAATAAAAAATTAACATCAAACTTATTAATTAATAATAAAAAAATTTTTTTTGGTAATAAAAAAATATCGTTAAATTCTAATTCACAGAATTTTAACTTTAACTTATGGTCTGTAATCCCTTATTGGTGGGAAACAAATTTAAAATTAAAAAATACTAATATTATGCATTGGTCATCTAAAAAATCTAAAAAAGTAAATATAACTATATTACTTAAAAAATCTTCAAAATATTATTATTTTTCAAATAATGATAATAATAATTCTTTAAATGTTTTAACTAATAATAATTTTAGTAATGATAAAACTATACTTTTAAGTTCTTTAAAAAGTCATAATCATAATTTTATAAATACATTTTTTAAATCGGAAATAAATTGGAATAATATTTTAATAATTGAATACTATATTTTAATTTCAAATTTAATTTTTAATTTAATTTTTAATTGTTTTAATTTATTAGAATTAAATATTGAGTTTGTTGATTATTTAATTTATTATATATTATGTAATGAACGTTTTTATGATTTTGAATTAAATAAATTATCATTAAAATATTATTATTTTAATAATAATTAAATACAAGTTTTGTTTTTTATTAGTTAATCTATTATAATAATTAGTGAGAAGATATTTTTAAAATAAAAACTTTTTCATATAAAGGCCTTTACTCAGTTTATTATTTTTATACAAATTTTATAACATATATATTTTTAAATTATTTTTACCTTTGCCCGAAGCCAAAGGCAAGGGATCAAATAAGTTAAAATAAAAGGAAATAAAAGTAGTTTTTTATTTTATAACTACTTATTCATTTTTTATTTTATTATTTTTATGATAAAAACAAAAAATTTAGTTTTTTTATTTTTATTTACATTAAATTTTTTTACATGTGATCAAATAGCAAAAGCTTATCCTATATTTGCTCAACAAAATTATCAAAATCCACGTGAACCAAATGGACGTATTGTATGTGCTAACTGTCATTTAGCTCAAAAACCAGTTGAGATTGAAGTACCTCAAGCAGTATTACCTGATAGTGTTTTTGAAGCTTCTATTAAAATTCCTTATGATAAATCAATTCAACAAGTTCAATCAAACGGTAAAAAAGGTGATTTAAATGTAGGTATGGTTTTAATATTACCGGAAGGTTTTTCTTTAGCACCTACTGACCGAATTCCAGAGGAGATGAAAACAAAGGTTGGTCAGTTATATTATCAACCTTATAGTGATAGTCAATCAAACATGTTAGTTGCTGGTCCTGTATCAGGAAAAGACTATAGTCAAATGGTTGTTCCTATTCTTTCTCCAGATCCAGCGAAAGACAAAGACGTTAATTATTTAAAATATCCTATTTATTTAGGGGGTAATAGAGGTCGTGGACAATTATATCCTGATGGATCAAAGAGTAATAATAATATTTTTAATTCTTCGGTTTCTGGAAAAATTACTGAAATTAAAGCCAGTAAAAAATCTACAAGTATTGCAATTGAAACTTCAAATGGTGAAACAATAACAGAAAAAATTCCAGCTGGACCAACAATTATTGTTAGTGAAGGGCAAACTGTTAAAATCGATCAACCTTTAACAAATAACCCTAATGTTGGTGGTTTTGGACAAGCTGAAACAGAAATTGTTTTACAAAACCCAGCGCGTGTTCAAGGTTTAATCATTTTTTTAATTACTATTTTCATTACTCAAATTTTCTTAGTACTTAAGAAAAAACAAGTTGAAAAAGTTCAATTAGCTGAAATGAATTTTTAATATTTTTATATTTTAATAATAATAATTATTATTAAAATATAAAAATATATTATATTAATTTAAATTAAAATATTTTTATGTTAACATTAATTAGTTATATTGGTTTATTAATCGGTGGCCTTGTTATGGCGTCAATTTTTTATTTAGCAGTTGTAAAAATTCAATTAATATAAATATAATTTAAATAAATTATATTTATATTAATAAAATTAGTTTAGTTAAATTAGTGAAAATTAATTTTTTATTTTTATTTATTTTTTATTATGGTAGAACCTTTATTATCAGGAATTGTTTTAGGATTAGTACCTGTAACAATTAGTGGTCTTTTAGTAGCAGCTTATCTTCAATATCGTCGTGGTGATAGTTTAAATTTTTAAACTAAAATTAAAAAATGTAGTTTTTCTTTTCTTTCTCCCCAGATAGGACTTGAACCTATGACCAATCGGTTAACAGCCGATTGCTCTACCACTGAGCTACTGAGGAATAAATAAATTAATTATTTTTTATTATTATAATAAAAAATAATTAATTTTTCAATTTTAGAAAAATTCAAATTAAAATTAAATATATTTTTTAATAATCTTACTACATAATATAAATAATTTCGGAGAGAGAGGGATTCGAACCCTCGGTATAAACTAATATTATACAACAAATTAGCAATCAGTCGCTTTAAACCACTCAGCCATCTCTCCTTTTTTATTATTTAATAAATAATAATAATAATATTATATATAAAATATTATTATTATTATATAGGCCTAACAGGATTCGAACCTGTATTCAATACTTAGAAGGTACTTGTCTTATCCATTAGACTATAAGCCCATAATTTAATTTTCTATAAATTAACTTAGTAAAAAAGTTTTATATTGAATTTATTATAAGTTTTATGTTATAATAAAATTGACTATAATAATTTTAATTAAATAATTTATTTGCTACTTGATTTTAACAAAAAATTAAAACAATTGTCAAATTAGGTTCTTTAACCTAATTTTGATTTATAATATTAAATAGTCAACTGAATGATAAAATAATAAAATGTTTTTTAAAACAATATATATTAGTTATTAAAAATGACAATTACATTAGAACAAATGGTCAGGCTGGAATGCATTTAGGTCATCCTGCAAGGAAATGGAACCCTAAAATGAAACCTTTTATTTATACTGAAAAAGATAGTATTCATTTAATTGATTTAATTAAAACTTACGTTCATTTAAATTATGTTTGTAAATTTTTAACAAAATCAGCATCTAATGGTAAAAAAATTTTATTCGTAGGAACAAAAAAACAAGCATCTAATTTAATTTCAGAAACAGCTTTAAATTGTAATTCATTTTATGTTAATGAAAAATGGTTAGGGGGTATGTTAACAAATTGGAAAACTGTTTATTTATCGACTAAAAAATTAAAGAATCTAGAAATACAGGAAAAAAAAGGTTTATTTAATAAATTACCAAAAAAAGAAGCCGCAAATTTAATAAAAAAAAAAGAAAAATTAAACAAATATTTAGGCGGGATGAAAAATATGGAAATTTTGCCTGATATTGTTATAATTATTGGACAACATGAAAAAATAAATGCATTAAAAGAATGCAATAAGTTAGGGATTCGTAGTATAAGTATACTAAATACTGACTGCGATCCTTCAATTTCAGATTTAATAGTTCCTGCAAATGATGATTCTATGCCGTCAATAAAATTATTATTACAAGAATTTGAATTTTCTATTAAACAAGGGCAAGAAATTTTTAATACAAAGAAAAATATATCAAATTTTAAATAAAAATAGAAAATGGTTGTTAAAAAGGTAATTTTTATAAAAGCCAAATTAATATGTTAAGTGAAATAAATCTTTTATTTGATTCTGCGGAAGTGTCTGTAGGTCAACATTATTATTGGGAAATTGGTAGTTATTCTATTCATGGACAAGTTCTAATGGTTTCTTGGTTTGTTTTTGCAATAATTGCTACTATTTCTTTTTTAGCAAATAATCAACTAAAACCAATACCAGAAGAAGGTTTACAAAATTTAACAGAATTTTTTACTGAATTTATTCGTGATTTAGCAAAAACACAAATTGGAGAAGAGGACTATGAAAAATGGGTTCCATTTTTAGGAACTATTTTTTTATTTATTTTTGTATCAAACTGGTCTGGTGCTTTAATACCGTGGCACGTTATTGAAATACCAAATGGAGAATTAGCAGCTCCAACTAATGATATTAATACAACTGTTGCTTTGGCATTATTAACATCAATTGCTTATTTTTATGCGGGTTTAAGTAAAAAAGGTTTAGGTTATTTTAAACGCTATATTTCACCAGCAGCTTTTTTATTACCAATTAACGTATTAGAAGATTTTACAAAACCTTTATCATTAAGTTTTCGACTTTTTGGAAATATTCTTGCCGATGAATTAGTTGTTGCTGTATTAGTTGCTTTAGTTCCATTGATTGTTCCTATTCCTATTATGCTTTTAGGTTTATTTACTAGTGGAATTCAAGCCTTAGTATTTGCGACGCTTGCTGGAGCATATATTGGTGAAGCTGTAGAAGATCATCATTAAAAAAATTTAAACTAAATAAAATAATTTATAAATAAATTATACATAATGGTTGTTATTATTATTATACACTATATAACTTTTAGGAGATTATTAATTATGAATCCACTTATCGCTGCTGCTTCTGTTATTGCTGCTGGTTTATCTGTTGGTTTAGCTGCTGTTGGTCCTGGAATTGGGCAAGGTACAGCTGCAGGTTACGCTGTTGAAGGGATTGCACGTCAACCTGAAGCAGAAGGAAAAATTCGTGGTGCATTATTATTATCGTTTGCATTTATGGAATCTTTAACAATTTATGGTCTTGTTGTTGCATTAGCATTATTATTTGCTAATCCATTTGCTTCATAATTAAATTAATCCAAAAATATTAATAGTTTTTAAAAATATTAAAAATTTAACTAATTATATAAATATTTAATATAATATTTATATAATTAGTTAATATAATAATTTGGAGATTTTTTTATGAATTTAATAGAAATAAATTGTATGTTTTTTGGTCATGGTTTTGGTATTAATACTAATATATTAGAAACAAATGTTATAAATTTAGCAGTTGTTATTGCAGTTGTTGTTACTTTTGTTGGTGATGCTGTACGTGAGTTATTAGAAAATCGTAAAAAAAAAATTTTACAAAATATATGTGCAGCTGATGCTCGTGCTCAAGAAATTCAAGAAAAAATGGATCAGGCAATTTCACAATTAGAAAATGCAAAAATAAGAGCTAATGAAATTCGAGAACAGGGTTTAATTGCTGCTGAACGTGAAAAAAATTTATGTATTGAGCAAGCAGAAGAAGAAACGGCTCGTTTAAAAGAAACAAGACAATCAGCGATTCGTTTACAACAACAAAAGGCGATTCAACAGATTTCACAACAAATTGTATTGTTGTCTTTAAAACAAGTTCGAGATCAATTAAAACTTAAAATGAAATCAAAAACATTTCATCCTTGGGTAAATAAAGTTAAAATTAATAAATATACTTCTATTAAAAAATAATCTTTTAATTAAATAGAAATACATTTATAACTTTTATTAATAATTTTATACTAAAAATAGGGTGTTTTTCCTTTTTATAATAAAACAGAAAAAATTTTTTTTACTTAAAAAGTAGCTTAAAATAATAGGAGTACAACAATGGCATACGCAATTAAAGCACACGAAATTAGTAGTGTTATTCGACGTCAAATTGCTCAATACAATGAAGACATGCGAGTAGTTAATGTAGGAACTGTTTTTCAAGTTGGTGATGGAATTGCCCGTATTTATGGGTTAGAAAAAGCAATGGCCGGTGAATTATTAGATTTTGAAGACGGTACTGTTGGTATTGCATTAAATTTAGAGTCTAAAAACGTTGGTGCTGTACTAATGGGTGAAGGTTTAACAATACAAGAAGGTTCATCTGTTTTTGCTACAGGTAAAATTGCTCAAATACCTGTTTCTGATAAATGTTTAGGACGTGTTTTAAATTCTTTAGCTCGTCCGATTGATGGGAAAGGTGATATTGAAGCTACAGAAACTCGATTAATTGAATCACCAGCGCCAGGTATTATCTCTCGTCGTTCAGTACATGAGCCCTTACAAACAGGCTTAGTTGCTGTTGATGCAATGATTCCTATTGGACGAGGTCAACGAGAATTAATTATTGGAGACAGACAAACTGGTAAAACATCAGTTGCTCTGGATACAATTATTAACCAAAAAGGTAAAGACGTTGTTTGTGTTTATGTTGCAATTGGTCAGAAAGCTGCTTCTATTGCTCAAGTAGTAAATTCGTTAGAGGAACGAGGTTGTATGGATTATACAATTATTGTTGCAGCAACTGCCGATTCACCTGCTACATTACAATACTTAGCTCCTTATACTGGTGCATCACTTGCAGAATACTTTATGTATAAAGGCCGTCATACATTAATTATTTATGATGATTTATCAAAACAAGCGCAAGCTTACCGTGAAATGTCATTATTACTTCGTCGTCCACCAGGTCGTGAAGCTTTTCCTGGAGATGTTTTTTATTTACACTCACGTTTATTAGAACGTGCAGCTAAATTGAGTGATCAATTAGGTAGTGGAAGTATGACAGCTTTACCAATTGTTGAGACTCAAGAAGGTGATGTATCAGCTTATATTCCAACAAATGTAATTTCAATTACAGATGGTCAAATTTTTCTTTCGGGAGATATTTTTAATTCTGGTATACGACCTGCTATCAATGTAGGTATTTCTGTTTCTCGTGTAGGTTCAGCTACTCAACCAAAAGCTATGAAACAGGTTGCTGGTAAATTAAAACTAGAATTAGCACAATTTGCTGAATTAGAAGCTTTCTCTCAATTTGCTTCTGATTTAGACCGAGCAACACAGAAGCAATTAGCTCGTGGTCAACGTTTACGTGAAATTTTAAAACAACAACAATCATCACCATTATCATTAGAAGATCAAGTAACTACTATATATGCTGGTACAAATGGTTATTTAGATAACCTTCCTGTAAATGAAGCACGCTCATTCTTAGTTGAATTACGTCAATATTTATCAACAAATAAATCAAAATATGGTGAATTAATTCGTGAAACGAATACATTAAATGAAGAAGCAGAAGCTCTTTTAAAAGAAGGTTTAACTGATTTATTAAATAATCGTTAAATAATTAATTATTTAATTAAATATATTGTGTTTTTTTATTAAATATATTAAAATTTATTAGGTTTTATTTGAATAAAACCTAATAATTTTATATCAATTAGCTCTTCTGGTGGAATTGGTAGACACGCTGGTTTTAGGAACCAGTGCTTTCAGCGTGAGGGTTCGAGTCCCTCGAAGAGCAAATACTCACATAGTTATATATTGGTTTAATATAAAAAAAATTTGGTATAATCAGCATATTTTTATTAAAAAAAAAGGCTTTTACAACCTTTTTTTTTTAAATAAAATAATTAAAACATAACTCTTTAAAATTGTAAAAAGTATTTAAATTAATACTAAAAGGTAAAAATAAAGTATTTTTTATAATGAAAATAATAATTCTTATTATTTTTATTATTGTAAATCAATACAATTTACAAACCCATAAAGTATTCTTTTTATAAAAAAAAAAGAAGTGTTTTTTGTATTATAAGCAATACAAAAACTTAATAAAAAGTATTGCTTACTAATTATTAGGGCTTACAAAAATATTTTTTATTACAAAGACTAATTTTATAGGGTTTAACTTATAAAAATTAATATCTTTTTAAAACTAAAGGTTCTAATTTATTGGGATAATTATTTTTTTCTATAATATAAAGAATCTATTGATAAGGATACTAAGACTACTTTTTGATAATCTTTAAATTATACGCTATAATTTAAAGATTATATTTTTTTAACCAATGGAGCGGATAGCGGATAGCGGGCACACTTTATTAATAATTTTATATCTATCGTTGGTCTAAATTAGTATAATAACTTTTTCAATCAGAAAGTTTTTTGTTATCATAATAGCTTTATTATTTTCTTTGTAAACCTTTATAAAATCAATATTAATACCAGCTTAACAGTTTTAAAAAATAAAGAGCAATTTTTTTAAACAGGAAATTAAATTTAACTATAGTTTTATACTAGTTTTTACTACTTCATTTTTTAAATCATAATAAATAGGATAAAGTAATAAAAGTAATTGATTATTTTATTATTATATAAAAATACATTATATATGTATATATTAATTTAATTTTAGGGCAAATTATTTAAATTTTATATTTCGGAAAGGGAGGGATTCGAACCCTCGGTACTCGTGAAAGTACGCCGGTTTTCAAAACCGAAGCATTCAACCACTCTGCCACCTTTCCTAATTATTTATAATTATTATAATTAATAAATTAATTATTTTCAAATATAAAATTATTTATATTTTGAAATGTAATTTGGGCGACTGACGGGACTTGAACCCGCGAATGTCAAAGTCACAATCTGATGCCTTACCACTTGGCTACAGCCGCCTTTTTTATATTTTTTTACAAAAAATTAATATTATAAATATAGTATAAAATTATAATGATTGTCAATTTTTATATTCAATAAATATAAAAATTGACAATCATTATAATTTTAATTTTTTAACCATCCGCACTTGCTGTTTTTACGTAAAGAATTAATAAAAAAGATGTGGGAATTAAAATAAATAAAGCTACTGCAATAAGACCTAAAACGTTTACTTCCATTCTATTTTAACCTTATAAAATTGTATATTTTTTTAGTAAATATATAAATTAACCAAATTTTGAAGATGTTGATGCAATTAAAAATGCAGCGTATGTTAAAATATATCCAGCACTAAAGTGAGCTAAACCTACTAAACGAGCTTGAACAATTGAAAGAGCAACAGGTTTGTCTTTCCAACGAATTAAAGCTGCAATTGGTGTACGTTCATGAGCCCAAACTAATGTTTCAATTAATTCCTGCCAATATCCACGCCATGAAATTAAGAACATAAAACCTGTAGCATAGATTAAATGTCCAAATAAGAACATCCAAGCCCATACAGATAAACTGTTCATACCAAATGGGTTATAACCATTAATTAATTGTGATGAGTTTAACCATAAATAATCACGTAACCAACCCATTAAATAAGTTGATGATTCATTAAATTGGTTTACATTTCCTTGCCAAATTCCTAAATGTTTCCAATGGAAATAGAATGTTACCCAACCAATTGTATTTAACATCCAAAATACTGCTAAATAAAAAGCATCCCATGCTGAAATATCACATGTTCCACCACGACCTGGACCATCACAAGGGAAACTGTAACCAAAATCTTTTTTATCAGGCATTAATTTTGAACCACGAGCATCTAAAGCCCCTTTAACTAAAATTAATGTTGTTGTATGTAAACCTAAAGCAATAGCGTGGTGAACTAAGAAATCACCAGGACCAATTGTTAAAAATAAAGTATTAGTATTGCTATTAATAGCTTCTAACCAACCAGGTAACCATAAACTTTGTCCAGCTGAATAAGCTACACTACTTGGTTGAGATAATAATAAATCAAAACCATATGCAGTTTTACCATGTGAAGCTTGAATCCACTGAGCAAAAACAGGTTCAATTAATATTTGTTTTTCAGGTGTACCAAAGGCTTGCATTACATCGTTGTGAACATAAAGACCTAAAGTATGGAACCCTAAAAATAAAGTTACCCAACTTAAATGTGAAATAATAGCTTCTTTATGTTCTAACATACGTGCTAAAACATTTCCTTTATTTGCTTCTGGATCGTAATCACGAATAAAAAATATTGCTCCGTGAGCAAATGCACCACATAAAATAAAACCTGCAATATATTGATGGTGCGTGTATAAAGCAGCTTGAGTTGTAAAATCTTGCGCTAAAAATGCGTAAGGAGGTAATGAGTACATGTGTTGCAAATTAAAAAATATAAATATATTTTTTTTGTGGACTATATCTTCACCTTTAATTATTTTTTTAGCTTAAATTTAGCTTCTATTTTTTTTTTAAACTAATTGTCTACATAAAATTTTTATTTTTTTCAAACCAACTATTGTTAAATGCTCTTTACGTTCTATATAACCGTAAATACGACGATAAAGAAGGCTATCGATATTTTTATTTCCTTTACAAGGAAAGTTTTCTAAATAATTTAATAATATTGTATTTGATAAAAAACTACATAATTCTATCTTATAATAAATAGAATTATCTATTTTAGAAATAATTTTTTGAATATTGGCATTACTATAAAATAAGTTTTTTAAATAATAAAATAACTCATATTCTCCTTTTTGATTAATAATAAATTTCTGCTCTACTTTATAACCAAGTTTCATAGTTTTAAATTTACGAACTCTTGAATAAAAGCATCCTTCAGCATCAATAAATCCTGATAACCAACTATTATTTAAAGATACTTGACCTTTAGTTTTTAAAGGTAAAATATTTAATTCTTTTACCCAAATTTTAAAACGAACATTTGTTTTTATTAATACCAAATTACCATTAAAAATATGTGCTAATCTTTCACAATTTTTTTGATCTTGAACAATATAACGCCCGTACGTTTTTTTATTTTCTGTATATTTTAAAACTTTACCAAAGCCTAAATTCTTTTTAATTTTATATAGTAATTTTATATCTTTCAGATTAATTACAAAATAACATCTTTTATTTGATACAATAAAAGAACCATCTCCTTCACTAAAACCAATAAACCATTCAAGAAATAAATAGTTATTTAATTTTATATGTTTAGGTTTAAAGTTATTAAAATAATAGTCAAAATGAAATTCTTTATTTAAAGGTGCTTCGCGTGTAGTCTCTGAGGATCCTATATCCGAGGGTTCGTTTATATCCGAACGCTTTAATTTTTTTTTCATATTATTTGAATTCAAAAAATAGTTTAAAATAAAATTTAGTTTCCTGCTGATTTACCCTACCTTTGGATTTTGCCTAATATAATCTAAATCTAATATTAGGACCAAAGGAATAATAGATAGTTCCAGCATATAGCGAAGTTTAATTAATCAACCTTGAGATTGATGTGACCCAACGTTAAGCCACTAATGAACAAATTGTACCTACTGATGCTAAAGCTAGCCCTAATTGGAAATGTAATGAGTTATTTACTGTATCATATAACCCTTTATGACCAGCACCAAGACCCCCAGCTGGTGGAGTATGTGCTTCTAAAATTTGACGCATACTATGTCCAATACCAAAATTAGTACGATACATGTGACCCGCTACAATAAATAAAACAGCAATAGCTAAATGATGGTGTGCCATATCTGATAACCATAAACTTTGTGTTTGTGGATGAAAACCACCTAAAAAAGTTAAAATTGCTGTTCCTGATCCTGAAGCAGTACCAAAAAGATGGTTACCAGTATCCGGATTTTCTGCATATGCAGCCCAATTACCTGTAAAGAAAGGTGTTAATCCTTGTGGATGTGGTAATGTTGTTAAAAAATTATCCCATCCAACGCGTTGTCCACGTGCTGCAGGAATAGCTACGTGAACTAAGTGACCTGTCCAAGCTAAAGAACTAACCCCAAATAAACCAGATAAATGGTGGTTTAAGCGTGACTCTGCATTTTTAAACCAGCTTAAGCCGGGTTGAAATTTAGGTTGTAAATGAAGCCAACCTGCAAATAAAAATGCTGTTGCGGCTAAAGATAAAAAAATTGAACCAATATATAAATCTTGGTTTGTTCTCATCCCAATTGTATACCACCATTGGTATACTCCCGATGTTGCAATATTTACAGGGCCTGAAGCTCCTCCTCGTGTAAATGCCTCAACCGCAGGTTGACCGAAGTGTGGATCCCAAATTGCATGAGCAATCGGACGAATATTTAATGGATTTTGGACCCATTGTTCAAAGTTTCCTTGCCAAGCAACATGAAATAAGTTACCTGAAGTCCATAAAAAAATAATTGCTAATTGACCAAAATGTGAAGCAAAAATTTTTTGATATAAATTTTCTTCAGTCATACCATCATGACTTTCAAAATCATGTGCTGTAGCAATCCCAAACCAAATACGGCGAGTTGTAGGATCGTTTGCTAGCCCCTGGCTAAATTTTGGAAATTTTGTTGTTGCCATATTTCTTTTATATTAATTAAATAATTAACTACTTAATAAGTAAGGTTTTTTAAAATAAAAAACTTTTTTATTTTTAACTATTATAGTTAAAAGGAGTTTATTTATTATAAATAATAAATAAAAACAAGTAATTCAACTCATAATTTTATTTTAAATATTATTATCATTATTGTTATCGCTGATTATTATTTCTTATTATTATTTATTATATAATTAATATAAGGGACCAAACCTTTTTAAGGTTAAGGTTAAGGTTAAGGTTAAGGTTAAGGTTAAGGTCCTTTACTTTATTTTACAAACTTGATTTAAGTTGTATAATTTTTTTAATATAAATTTATAGTAAAATCGGGGCTGACGGGACTCGAACCCGCAACTTCTACCGTGACAGGGTAGTGCTCTAACCAATTGAACTACAACCCCCCTCTTAATTATTATTATAACAATGTATCTTTTTTAAGTCAAAATAATAGTTATTGCCTACTACTAGATTTGAACTAGTGACATTCCGCGTATGAGACGGACGCTCTAACCAACTGAGCTAAGTAGGCTTTAATAATTTTTTAATAAAATAATTATAACTTATTATATATTTTTAGTCAATAAAAATAAAATATTTCTAAAATGTAACAAAAAAAAGGATCTTAAGCTTAATAAATTGGTATACATAGATTTTATACCGCTTAAACTTGAAAAAAAAATATTTTTCAAGATCATCTTTACTTTTATATGATGGCGTAATGAATGATATTATATATTTTTTTTGAATGATTTATTTTGTTTTTTGAACCAAAAAAACTAGCTTTTACCTTATAAACCCCATTTTTTCATGCTTTATATTTTAAAGATATTATACTAATATTTTTTGTAATATCATAAGTTGATCCTATATTTATAAAAATCTAAGTTCTATTCTAAGTTCTATTTTAATTTTCTGTAATCTGATCTCTAGCAACATATATAAGTTGAAAAAGTTATAATTTTATCATTAATAGTCTATCATAATTAAATGTAACTTAATATATTATAGCTATAAAACAAGAGCTAGCTATGCTATTATGTTAAAAAAGTGAAGCCCTTATAAGTATCCTGCTATATTTTAGATTGATTTAATAAAGTAGCTATTAAAAAAAAAATACGTTGTATTTAATTTGGGTTTAACCTATGTTGAAAAAATACTATTATTACAGATTTGGAAGTAAATGAGGAAATAGAAAATTATGTGTATATAGATATGTATAATTATTTTAGCTATAGTATAATTCACTATATAGTTATATAATATTATATAAAAAGGTCCCCTTTGAGTAAAAAAGTTTATCTTATTTATTTATATAATTATTTTATAAAATTTCAAACTTTTTTTATATAATATAAAAACTATATATATTCTAAATTATAAGAATTATCTAGCATAATGTTAATATAAACAAAAAATATTTTATATAAATGTTATACTATAAGTGAAGTCAAATATTATTACTTTAGGTTAATAATAAATTAGAGTTTAATTATTATAATTTCTATCATTTCTATCATTTATTAAAAAAAAATAAATGATAGATTTTTATTTAAGTATTATTTTTATTATAATATATATTGATTTCATTAAATTTTTTTTATAAAAAAAAAAAAAGAATGATTACTTCTTTAACTAGAACTTAATATAATTAAGTTAATTTGAGTAAATTATTTATTATATACTGATGTATTAGAAATGATAAATATTATTAAATATTTTATAAAATATTTA